GGTTAGCACGATTAATGATATCAGCCCAAGTGTTAATTACACGGCCTTGACTGTCAACTACAGATTGGTTGAAATTGAATCCATTTAGGTTGAAAGCCATAGTGCTTATGCCTAGAGCGGTAAACCAGATACCTGCTACGGGCCAAGCAGCTAAGAAGAAATGTAAAGAACGGGAGTTGTTGAAACTAGCATATTGGAAGATCAATCGGCCGAAATAACCGTGAGCAGCCACAATATTGTAGGTTTCTTCCTCTTGACCAAATTTGTAACCTGCATTTGCGGACTGATTCTCAGTAGTTTCCCTGATCAAACTGGAAGTTACCAAAGAACCATGCATAGCACTGAATAGAGAGCCGCCGAATACGCCAGCTACACCCAACATGTGGAATGGATGCATAAGGATATTGTGCTCAGCCTGGAATACAATCATGAAATTGAAAGTACCAGAGATTCCTAGAGGCATACCGTCAGAGAAGCTTCCTTGACCAATAGGGTAGATCAAGAAAACGGCAGTAGCAGCTGCAACAGGAGCTGAGTATGCAACAGCAATCCAAGGACGCATACCTAGACGGAAGCTAAGCTCCCACTCACGACCCATATAGCAAGCTACACCAAGTAGGAAGTGTAGAACGATTAGCTCGTAAGGACCCCCATTGTATAGCCATTCATCGACGGAAGCTGCTTCCCAGATGGGATAGAAGTGCAAACCGATAGCTGCAGAGGTAGGAATAATGGCACCGGAGATAATATTGTTTCCATAAAGAAGAGAACCAGAAACAGGTTCACGAATACCATCAATATCTACTGGAGGAGCTGCGATGAAAGCAATAATGAATACAGAGGTTGCGGTCAATAGGGTAGGGATCATCAAGACGCCGAACCATCCAATGTAAAGACGGTTTTCAGTGCTAGTGATCCAGTCGCAGAAGCGACTCCATAAATTTGCGCTTTCGCGTCTTTCTATAATTGCGGTCATGGTCAGAACTTCGTTTATAAAATCATCAGAGGCTCCCAAGCATAAGGCTTGTTATTTTACAGTATAATATGATCCATGTATCAATGTCAACCAATATCTGGGATGGAATTTCAATATCTATCCCAACGGGATAGATACTGATCTATACTATATGGATAGAATATAGAGGTATTTTAGATAGACTCTATCTTTTTTAGATATATTCCACACTCTATAGATCTATCTGTGGTTAGATACTCCATCAAATTATTTATTGATGGTTCCAGAAATGGAAGATCAATTGGAATGAGAACAGATAGGATCGAATAAGTATTTTTTTTTTTTTCGCTATAACGAAGTGCAACGCAATTATGGAACCAATTTATTAATAATTTGATATGAGTGGAATATCACTTATTTATCACCTTTCTGGAGAACCCGTAGTGCAATAGTTCGTTCCCTGTGAATAGAAACAAATATTTAAAAAACTTGATTAGATCCAGAACCAGAATAAGTGCACAGAGGTACCTATCAGAAATTTGATCCGGGTTGCCCGGGACTCGAACCCGGAGCTCGTCGGATGGAGTGGATGATCTGCTCCTTCAGTATCAGTAAGAGCGAAAAATCTCTCCCCAAACCGTGCTTGCAATTCTCATTGCACACGGCTTTCCCCATGTAATGTATCTATTTCCTAATCATTTTAGTTCTCGGATAGAAAAATAAAAATGATTCTGAATCGAGGCAATTACTCAAAGAGCATTTCATTGGTCAAATTAGGTTGAAAGCCATAGTGCTTATGCCTAGAGCGGTAAACCAGATACCTGCTACGGGCCAAGCAGCTAAGAAGAAATGTAAAGAACGGGAGTTGTTGAAACTAGCATATTGGAAGATCAATCGGCCGAAATAACCGTGAGCAGCCACAATATTGTAGGTTTCTTCCTCTTGACCAAATTTGTAACCTGCATTTGCGGACTGATTCTCAGTAGTTTCCCTGATCAAACTGGAAGTTACCAAAGAACCATGCATAGCACTGAATAGAGAGCCGCCGAATACGCCAGCTACACCCAACATGTGGAATGGATGCATAAGGATATTGTGCTCAGCCTGGAATACAATCATGAAATTGAAAGTACCAGAGATTCCTAGAGGCATACCGTCAGAGAAGCTTCCTTGACCAATAGGGTAGATCAAGAAAACGGCAGTAGCAGCTGCAACAGGAGCTGAGTATGCAACAGCAATCCAAGGACGCATACCTAGACGGAAGCTAAGCTCCCACTCACGACCCATATAGCAAGCTACACCAAGTAGGAAGTGTAGAACGATTAGCTCGTAAGGACCCCCATTGTATAGCCATTCATCGACGGAAGCTGCTTCCCAGATGGGATAGAAGTGCAAACCGATAGCTGCAGAGGTAGGAATAATGGCACCGGAGATAATATTGTTTCCATAAAGAAGAGAACCAGAAACAGGTTCACGAATACCATCAATATCTACTGGAGGAGCTGCGATGAAAGCAATAATGAATACAGAGGTTGCGGTCAATAGGGTAGGGATCATCAAGACGCCGAACCATCCAATAAGTTTTCTATTTTCAGATCCTGTATCTTTTGCCAGGAATTAGCTAGGGGATTTATCTGGGGAATATCTGAATGCCAAATTCGTTCTCTCTGCGAACGGGCCGCCGCTTTTGATGAAAAGCGCAGAGAATAAAATTCTCGTTCTTTTGAAAACGATTTTTTAAAGAGTTCTGGACCTAATTCCTTCCGAACTACACGTATCGTACTTTTATGTTTACAGGCTAAAGTTTTAGCACATGATAATGAAAGTATATACTTTATACGATATAAACCATCTCGATCAAAGGATCCACTGTAGTAATGAAAAAGATTTCTCCAAATTTGATCGAATCGATCGAGGATATCATCATCTGTTAGACTGGTCCAAGACAATTTACTAATTGGCCGCCCTGATATGTCACAGAATTTTTCTGTAGCCAATAATCCAATTATTGGTACAATCGGAACTATTGGATCAATTTCATCGGTAATAAGATCGGCGATGAATAACTCATCTAGCATTTTGGTTCTGACCAAAATAGGGTTCATCCGAACCCTCAAAAAATAACCTGGAGAAGAAGAACAATTCTTGGATAATTGATGAGAACAGACCCTATACGGTTCGGACCAAAGATGGAAATAAAATTGCCGAAAAATTAGAAGATAATATCTACATTTTTTAACTAGGAGATGAGCACCCTTTATAGCTATAATAGGTCTTTCGCCATATCTAACATAGTGAATTTTAGGATCCTTCAACGACCAGATACTTTTCAGTGAATTTCGACGAGAAAATATGATAATATGTTTTATCTTTCGATGAAAATGAGTTCGCTGAGGGAAAGATCCATGAGACAACGATCGTGAATGAGAGGATCGTTTAAGACGGGAAAATAAAATGGATTCGCATTCACAGACATAATAATTCCACAGGAACAGGAAGAATCTCGTATTTACTCTTGGGACGACAATAATTGATCTTTGTAAATTATCTGGACTATTTCTATATTCATAGAGAACAGATCGTAATGGGTGCAAGGAGGGAGCATCTCGGATCCAGCGACGAAAGGTTCGAACCAAAATTTCCGGATGAATAGAATAGGGTATTCGTGCATCTAATATAGAATTTGAATGCGGGAATTTATCCTCTAAGAAGGGAAATATTGAATGGATCGACCGGAAACTCTTCGATTCATTCATCCCTTCCACAGAAGATTTTGACCATATAGAGAACGGAACTTCCAGGACCAATGTAAGTGCTTCTAGTACCGATTCAGAATAGAAACTCTTCTTGCGATCAGCTAATGGATTTGGATCGCAATTCACGAATAAAACAATTGAATGATTTTGTTGACGTATTTGACCAATCAAACGTTTTACAGTTAGGAAACTTAATTGATCATTGGAACTTAAATGTTCCATCGGTCTAGAGGAACTTGATACATCCAAATAATGATCATGAGAAATTGCGTAAAGATCTTCCTGAAAAAAGAGTGGATATAAAAAGCATTGTTGCCAAAAGCTATCTTCCTTTCCGCATCTATGGAACTCATCCATTTTAAACCCTCAGCTATGGCCCTCGTTCATGAGAATAACCTCTTCATTTCTGATAAAATACATGGTGCGATCTAGTCGGAACAAGATAGGAAAAAATAGATATATTCGGATATCAATATTCTATCTTCTATAGATTTACTACCCAAGGATCTCATTCGTCATGAGGAAGAACGAAAATCTTTTATCCTGGCAACCAATCGCTCTCCTGACTCATGGAATTAATAAACCTGGTCAGTACACTATTTATCTTACACATCTATACTCGAGTATTTAGGACTCATTGTGAGTGTATAAATCCCTGATCTACTCAGGGAAAACCTCCCGATATCGGGTACTAAACTGCTCTTAACTTCTGATCAGTAAAGGGAATTCCTCGCTCGCTTAATGGGAACGAGGAACAGAAGCTCGTTTCTCTGGGTCTACTTATGATTCAAGTCATATAGCTTTCTCCATTGACTCATTCGACTTAACCGCGAATTGATTCAATCCTATTCACAATTATCACATTTGATCCGAAAGGATGAGCATATTATACATCCATCTAGGTATATAATAGACATTTCCCACCCATTTGATTCCTTAAATCAGATCCGGTCCTGATCGAATACAATCAGGTATCCGAGAAATAATATCAGGTATAATAAAGATCATATGTTGGAACGACATGCTTTTTTTTCCGTTCATTATACTTCGAGGATCAGTCGTAGTCTTCCGAACTTTACCGATGGTATCGACGAGTTTTCTACTTCATTCAAATGTGTAAAAGATCTTAGTCGCACTTAAAAGCCGAGTACTCTACCATTGAGTTAGCAACCCATATTGCGAATAGATATTGAGGATATATACGATCGAAGTGGAATGCGAGGTTACTCAATATGAACCAGTAAATCCTACCAATCTAATTGACGAACGGGAGGGATCAAAAACCTACGTGAATGACCAAATAATTCACTCGTCAGTTCATATCGGAATATGCAGAGTTTCGATCCACCATTCCAGAATAAAGTAATCTAGGTTATGAATAAATGATCCATCGACAGAATTATCATGATTGGATAGAATCACTGATAAACGATGAACCTAAGATATCTATTTCTATTGTGAATGGACGAATTATATCGACACAATACACTATTGTCAATCCAGAATAAGAGATAAATTAATTGTTGGATTGGCGCTATATTGGGACGAGATGTTAGACGCATCGATAGAAAATCCTAGGCTTATTTGTAACAATAGAACGATTCAAATATTCGTCATCTTTGTATGGAATCACGTGGAAACGAGATTTACTTGGAGAGTATATAATAAAATAAGAATAATGTTGAGCCAAGGGCATTTGATCCGAATATGAAATGATGTCATAATCCATATCCACGAAACCCATTATGTAAACTACCGCATCGTTTCAGACGATGTTTTTAAGATTCCTCCCTGATCTCGAATCATGATCGAGATGAGTGATCTCGAATCATGATTCGAGACGTTATTATGAATAGTCATTAACTCAAATGATATGATAGGAATAGGTATCGAATCGGATCCACTCTTTTTGTATAGAATACACTCAATGTAATCAATTAATTTATATTTATTAGGTACTTAACTTAATGCTTCTTTAGCTGCGTGCATTACCTCGACAGTAACGTTCAAAATGCCCTTTCGTCGTGCAAATTTTTCTGTATTTCTTTTTACTTTGTCCCTTACAAAACGGGGGATTTTACCCAATTCTTGCCGACTTTCAGGATCCCAAATTGGACTAATATCCGTGGATAAGGATTTAGTCATTATTTCCTTCGTATCATGACCACAAAAAATATCTAGAAGATGATCCTCCATACCCAGAGCGAATGAGTTATAAACTAGATCAGCTATTTGATTAGTACCTTCGTAACCCAGGAAGGGTCGATATCCCAAGGAAAAATTTTGGATATGAGCTGGGGCGGAAATAACTCCACAGGGAATTTCAAGACGTTTACCAATATGACGTTCCATTTGAGTACCAAATATTGCAGAGGGTTCCACGCGAGAGATAATATCTCCTACTTCAGCATGATCATCTGTGATGATTATCTCATCACAAAAATCTTTAATTTGCTCTTTGAACCATTCTGCATCATGTTTACAATAAGTACCTGTACAACTCACACGAATTCCCATCTCTCTAGCAAGTATCTTAGTGATTGAAGCAGCATGAGTTGCATCACCAAAAACGACTGTTTCTTTCCCCGTAAAATTCTGACAATCGATAGATCTTGAGAACCAAGCAGCTTGGGAAACGAATCGAGTTTGTCCATCGATATAGGATTCGTAATCAACCCTTTTGCTCGATAAAATAGGAGCCGCCAAGGTCTCAAGAGATTTCTTTATCTGTCGGATGCACTCGGCCATATCTACAGCTCCCATAGGAGTTGTAGATACATAAGGCATTCCAAATTCCTTATTCAAATACATCGCTGTCATTAAGCCCACTTCACGATAAGGAATTAAATTGAACCGAGCTTTTGGTAAATTTTTCGGATCCTCTACAGATCCTCCTTCAGGAATTATTTGATTAATTCTGATGTCCAGATCTTTTAATAAACGTCTCAACTCACGACAATCATGTCGATTATGAAAACCCAGAGTAAGAATCCCAATTATATTTACAGAAGGTGCATCTGTTACGAATTGATCCAATGTATGGGACTTCTCCAAATAATATCGAACTACCTGTTCCAAAGTTCTATCCGCTGCCTGAATTTCATTCACTTGATAATGATCCACATCCGCAAAAATGACGTTGCAATCGGAGATTATGGATGCTCTATCCACAAAGTTTTTTAAATCCTCTTGCAAGATACTAGAGGTACATGTAGGTGTTAATATTATCAGATCGGGACCTTCCTCCTTATCTTTTCGAATAATATGATCCACAACTCTTTTTCGAGATCCACGTGCTAGTACGTGACGATCTACTATACTAGCAGTTGCAGGAGTAAAATTTCTTTCCCGTTCTAACATAGAACGCATTACATTAAAATAATCATCTCCTAGAGGAGCATGCATAATGGCATGGACGTTTTTGAATGAACTAGCTACTCGTAGAGTTCCAATATGAGCAGGACCAGCATACATCCAATGGGCTAATTTCATAAATTGAACCTTATCTCAAATTGATCCGTATTCCCATCTTGCACCACAGATATATCCCTTGATCTCTTCCCTATTTCACATTCTTCCCTTCTGATAAGTATGGTTAAATTATGATAAAAAGGAAAAGTTCCATTGGATCTTTTACGAAAGAAAAAAGGGAAGAGCGAAGGAAGGGAAAACAGGAACCAATGAAATAAGTCTGGGACGGAAGGATTCGAACCTCCGAATAACAGGATCAAAACCTGCTGCCTTACCGCTTGGCCACGCCCCATTCCCATCCTATTTCCCTATTCATATGCTAATGAATACTTATATCAAATTTTTTGTCAACCCATTAGTATCCAAGATTCATTAGATCAGATCTCAATTGGGAAAAAATTTTTGTGGATATTTCAACAAAATAGGTTATTGATGGAATTGGACATAATAGGAGAAACAGAAAAAGGGACAAGAATATCCATTCATTGATCATTTTCTATTAGATTGGGTAAAATGTTGTATGTATGAAAGAATCATCCCTTCCAACCCCAAGTCCGGTCAAACTTGCCGAAGAGCTTCGATCGATTCGATCAATCAAAGACTTTTATGGCTTTACCCCCCTAATTTTTATTGGAGAATAAAAATGCCAGTTATGTTCAATATTTTTCTAGATGATGCCTTTATTCATTCAAATAATCCCTTTTTTGGAAAATTACCTGAGGCTTATGCGATTTCTGATCCAATTGTCGATGTAATGCCAATTATTCCTGTTCTCTCTTTTCTCTTAGCCTTTGTTTGGCAAGCTGCTGTAAGTTTTCGATAAAAAGTATCCCCTTTTTTCTTTTTCAAGTTTTTGGGTCGCTGTCATTGATCCAATTTTTGTATAACTCTTTCCATTTTTTTGTGACAGAAGTTCTATCCTTGCTCCACCCGACGATACCAGATTCAGATACCTTATCTGCTCCCGGATAAAAACTTTTCCACTCACCTTCATCAATTCCTTCCGATCCCACCGCTCACTTCGGATCGGGCTATTGGGTCACGTATTGATACGATCACCAATGACTTATTTTCATAAATATTCAATAAATATCTGGTTGATCCAAAAAAATAAGAGGGAAAAAAGACCATTTTGAAAACAAAGATAAAAATTATATCTTCTTTCAAATTTATTTTCACACGTGATTCGGAGAAATAATTTCGTGATTTGTAACAATAATACTATTGTTTGGTATTCAAGTATCCATATATGGTACAAAGATTGATGATCTATTCTGTTGTACTTATAATCAGGATTCCGGAGATTACGTAATGCTTACTCTTAAGCTGTTCGTTTACGCAGTAGTGGTATTTTTCATTTCTCTTTTTATCTTTGGATTTCTATCGAACGATCCAGGACGTAATCCCGGACGTAAAGAATAGTGAAAAAAGTATCTAGGTTAATAGGTCTTTTCCGTTCCGTAGAAATATTCGGGGTTATTCGTTTTTAGGATCAATAGTGGACGAACGGAGAGAGAGGGATTCGAACCCTCGGTACGGATGATCCGTACTACGGATTAGCAATCCGCCGCTTTGGTCCGCTCAGCCATCTCTCCAAGATGGAAGAGTTCATGTATAACAAAATGAATGGTGGAGTAAAGGTGTATACCATAGTATGTACAGATTGTATCGGCAATATAATGAATATTGCAATTATTCAGTTGGATAAAGAACAATCCAGTCAATCGTATTGTTCATTTCGTTAAAAATAGTTCTGTATGACTGATTTTTTCTGCTTTTCTTGGCCTGGCCATCGGCCAGGCCAAGAAAAGCAGAAAAAATCAGTCATACAGTGCTTGACCTAATTTGATAGCTAGAAAAAATGCTGTAAAAGCAAGAAAAGAAGCTATCAAAAATTGGAATTCTATTGCCATATCTTCATTCCCTCCCCAATCAGTTTGATTAAATGCGTTACATGGATTAGTCCATTTATTTATCTCCAGTATCCAATTTTATTATCTAGATATTGAAGGGTTCTCTATCTATTTAGGGTTCTCTATCTATTTTATGTATTATTGTAAAATATATCAGTTGCTCAACGCCATAGGTTCCTGATCGAACCTACACCAATGGGTAGGAGTCCAAAGAAGACAAAATAGAAGAAAAGTGATTGATCCCGACAACATTTTATTCATACATTCAGTCAATGGAGGGTGAAAGAAAACCAAATGGATCTAGAAGTTATTGCGCAGCTCACTGTTCTGACTCTGATGGTTGTATCGGGCCCTTTAGTTATTGTTTTATCAGCAATTCGCAAAGGTAATCTATAATTACAATGAGCCATCTCCGGAGATGGCTCATTGTAATGATGAAAACGAGGTAATGATTGATAGAAACTTTCAATAGAGGTTGATTGATAACTCCTCATCTTCCTATTGGTTGGACAAAAGATCGATCCATATGTTACAATCAGATCGTGGCGGGTATAGTTTAGTGGTAAAAGTGTGATTCGTTACATTATCAACTCGAATAGTTGAAGGATCTTTTACATGGATCTTTGATCCATCTAAAGCTCTATTTCCAGATAGGTTCAAAACCTTCCCTATACCATCCATCCAGAGTTCATACGGGTATAGTTTAGCGGTAAAAGTGTGATTCGTTACATTATCAACTCGAATARTTGAAGGATCTTTTACATGGATCTTTGATCCATCTAAAGCTCTATTTCCAGATAGGTTCAAAACCTTCCCTATGAATACCCAGGAATAGCATACCTTCTCGTAATCTGGGTCTGAAATGATGAAAGAAAGATAAACACATTTTTGGTTCCAAGATAGCGACACAGAATGTTTGAAAGGTTAGATAAATTACAGATCTATGGGGAAGATATTTTTTCATCGTGACTAAACCTTCAACTTATGGATGAAAGGACCCCAGGTTGAAGCCGAATAGCTATAGAACTATGACTTTTGTTTACTTGGGTTATCGGCATTTCGTTCGAGCTCGGTGGAATTTGTTCTCCTAGGGATCAGAATCAGTAGAAATAGGGAACGAAGTAACTAGAAAGATTTGTGATTATTTGAAACTTTTCAAATTGATCTTTCTATCAGGATCATCTAGAAAGTGAGTAAGTATTCTACGATTTTGGGCCCTTCACTAAAAAAAGAGAATAAACTGACGTAGATGCCATGGGTACGATAAGAATTTAGGGTTTTATTAGAAAAAAAAAAGAGGAGAAAGAAAGGAATTTAAAATTCCTTTCAAAAAGATTTGATATAAATACTCCGCTTCTTCCCTCATACCGCTCTCTATCTCCCATGAAGGAGCCGAATGACATGAAATTCTCATGTTCGGTTCTGAATTAGAGACATTGAATAATCAATGTCGACTATAACCCCTAGCCTTCCAAGCTAACGATGCGGGTTCGATTCCCGCTACCCGCTAACAGATATCTACCTATTCTATATCTATCTAGATAGATATAGAATAGGTAGATATAAAGTGATTAAGTATATAACGTAATTTCACGATTCACTCGAAATCAATTAATGCGAAATAGATTCCATTCTTTTCCTATCCTATAACCTCAGTGTGAATAAAAAGGTAGATCGGGACAATGTATGCCAAAGGGAATTCAAATAAAAAAAAGGGGAAGAGAAAAAAAAAAGAGCGTCCATCGTCTAATGGATAGGACAGAGGTCTTCTAAACCTTCGGTATAGGTTCAAATCCTATTGGACGTAATACTCTTCAATTGTTCTAAATTGTTGTGCAATGTATTGGATTGGAATGGAACAAATTCTTTAGTTCTTTTTACTGTTCTGAATAATTCCACCAAATGATCAAATATTCATTTTTTTTCTTGAAGTAAAAAAAGTTCAGTATGTTCCTTAAGAGCCTCTTCCAGAAGGGCTTTCGCTTCTTCTGTAAATGTACCAGTAGAACGTATAATTTCTCCGAACTGAGGTTTATTTTTTATCAAATAAAAGCGTAACCCAAGGAGAAATTTTCTCACCTGTGCTATTTCGAATATATCCAGGTATCCGTTTGTTCCGGTATAAATAGTAGCTATTTGTTCTTCTACTTTCAAAGGAGCCGACTGAGATTGTTTGAGCAACTCACGTAATCGTTGACCCCTCGCCAATTGATCTTGAGTAGCTTTATCAAGATCGGAAGCAAATTGTGCAAAAGCTTCCAACTCTGCAAATTGAGCTAACTCTAATTTCAACTTTCCAGCTACCTTTTTCATAGCTTTTATCTGAGCCGCAGATCCTACTCTAGAGACGGAAATACCCACATTAATAGCAGGTCGGATCCCGGCATTGAATAGATCGGCCGATGAAAATATTTGTCCATCGGTAATGGAAATTACATTAGTGGGAATATAAGCTGAAACATCTCCAGCTTGAGTCTCAACTATTGGTAGAGCAGTAACACTCCCCTCACCTAACTGGGAACTTAATTTAGCTGCTCTTTCCAAGAGACGGGAATGCAAATAAAAAACATCTCCCGGATAAGCTTCTCGGCCAGGTGGTCTTCTTAATAGAAGAGACATTTGTCGATAAGCTTGTGCCTGTTTGGAGAGATCATCATAAATGATTGATGTGTGTTGTTTTTTATACATGAAGTATTCAGCCAAAGTTGCTCCTGTATAAGGGGCGAGATATTGTAATGTAGCGGGAGAATCCGCAGTTTCCGCTACCACAATGGTATATGCCATTGCGCCACGTTCTCGGAATGTATTAACTACCTGAGCCACGGAAGAAGCTCTTTGACCAATTGCTACATAGACACAGATTACATTTTGACTCTTTTGATTAAGAATAGTATCTGTAGCTACTGCTGTCTTGCCGGTCTGTCTGTCCCCAATAATTAATTCTCGCTGACCACGTCCTATAGGAATCATAGAATCAATAGCAATAAGCCCCGTTTGAAGGGGTTCATATACGGAACGTCTTGATATAATACCTGGAGCGGGAGATTCAATCAGTCGAAATTCGGAAGCTGAAATTTTACCCTTACCATCAATGGGTTGGGCTAGAGCATTTACAACACGACCCAAATACGCATCACTTACTGGTATCTGAGCAATTTTTCCTGTTGCTCTCACGGAACTACCTTCTTGTATCATCAAGCCATCGCCCATTAATACAGCTCCAACATTATCCGATCCCAAATTTAGGGCAATGCCTACTGTACCATCTCCAAATTCCACTAATTCCCCTGCCATTACTTCATCAAGACCATGAATACGAGCAATGCCATCTCCTACTTGAAGTACGGTGCCAAGATTACCAACTCTTACTTCGTTGTTATATTGTTCGATCTGTTTCCGTATAATACTACTAATTTCGTCGAGTCTAATACTTCCCATTAGCACTTATTCATTATCTGTTCAGAAATAGGTCCTTAACCTTTTTAATTATCTATTGAGAAATAGGACCTATAACAACTAATCATTTGTGTTCATCATGGTTCTAAGCAGGCCAATATTGTGATCGATCGTACGTAAATGTAACTCAGTATTCAAACGACTATTCAAAGTTCCTATAGCTCTTCGTAAAGCTTGGCGAGAAACTTGTTGTCGGATCTGGTCAAATGCTCTTTGCTGTTCGGAGTAAATCGTCTCATTCTTGGGATCCTCTAATTGTTCCAAATTCTCAGAAGCAGTATTGAGGAGATCCTCTTTCTCTCGTTCTATTTGGGAGTTTCCTTTTACCTGGATTTCGTCCGCTATCATTTCCACGTTCCTTAAGCAAGCCCGAGCTTTCTCGAGCTGATCGATAGCTCCTTTACATAGTTCTTCCGAATTCCGAATAGTCTCCAATATTTTCTGTTTACGGTTATCTAATAGATTACTTAATGAAAGTAGATTATCTATTCACAAATTTCACGAATTCATAATCTCTTCCCAAACCGAACACGAATCTTTCGATTCATTCGGCTCTCCTGCTCAGTTCTTTTTTATTCCCCAGGAACATATACGTTCCCTTCACACCAAGCTTGCCCTTTCCGTTCCGTTTACGGAAGATTAGAATCAATTTATAAAAGACCGAGATCTCCGAAGGGCTCTTCCAGCAAAAGGGATTTGCAATTATCAAGAAAGTTTTGTGTTGTTTTTGTTTCCCCTTTTCTCTCCTCTTCTTCCCTCATGAAAATTGAATCGTTCCATTCAATCAATTAATTTGTGCCTTCTCTTTTTTGTTCTATCGAATAAATTCCCTTCTGTTTAGGTCGTCAGTTCAGCATTGGAACTAAAATTGGATGGGAGATTGGGACTATTTTTCAGTAAATAGATCAAATTATTCCATTGATATGAATGTTATATATCGGATCAATCTCCAACTATGCCTTTGAATCCATCTCATCTTGACACAGCGGTGGAAAGAATACCCAGTTAGTTGTGCTTAGACTTCAAACAGTTCAGCTTTAACCATTCTAGTGGTCCTCCCTCATTGGTTGTTATAAACTAAGAGTTCATTTCCCAATCAATTACGAAATGCTATAGTTCTTCGCTATTCCCCATTCGGAAGTAATTCGTTGAGATTATGCACTTTTATATCTCCAAAGTGCAGCTGGTTGGGCCCAGCCATATTATTCGAATATACAACTCGCACACACTCCCTTTCCAAAATAGATCAGTACACTAAGCACCACACTTGAATTTATTATATTTGTTTCTAAAATATTGGTATTTGATCCGAAACCCCCAGCGGAAGGCCAATAAATCAAGGAAATGAAAGGATCAATTACATTTTTCATACGCTCTCCCCTCATAGATAAGGATATGTTCTACAGAATTTTGTTATTTTCTTATTTGATCCTATCTAGTTCTGGATAATAATATTTGGGATACTTAACTTAGTCCCAGGTCTTTTATAAGGATAAAAAGAATTTGCTTGCCCTATCCACTCCCTTCCCTGCCGCACGCGTCATGAATCTTTCCGACCGAAGTATAGTTATAGGAAGAATAATTCATTTGCTAATTATTCAGATCAGCCTCTCCTGCAGTTGAACAAGTAAATTATTGGAGAAATACTAATGTAATGACGAGGTGTAGGGATCTTTTTTTCAGGATTAAACAAAGGGATTCGCAAATAGAAGCGCTAGGGCCACGACTAGTCCATAAATAGTTAAAGCTTCCATAAAAGCTAAACTTAGCAGTAAGGTACCTCGTATTTTACCTTCTGCTTCTGGTTGTCTCGCAATACCTTCTACAGCTTGGCCCGCAGCAGTGCCCTGGCCAACGCCAGGTCCAATGGAAGCAAGCCCTACAGATAATCCAGCAGCAATAACGGAAGCAGCAGAAATTAAGGGATCCATGGTAATCTCCTCTTACTAAGGTTGGGAAATAGTTGATAATACGACAGTTTCATCTATTGAGTGTTCACCAATGGTAAAATTATGGAACGATTTCTTCCGAACAACTAAGAACAAAAATATTTATTGATGATATCAAAGTGATAATATCAACGAATAGGGTATCCCTTATGCAAATATTTCATCATAAAAAGATTTATTCTTCATAATATTCAAAATAAAGATTCCATTTTATTGGACATATGAATTCTTATCACGGAGAGAGAATAGACTGCGTAAGAGCCTATAAGTCATTATATATCACATCTATAGATGTGATATTAATCCTTATAATCTATAAGGCTTATAATCAATATAAATGGATTAATATATGAAACGAACTATATACAAAGTAAACACGTTCGAAAAAATCCTCCCCTTAATGGGAACAAAAATTTCATCGTTCTACGCCGGTACATTCTTTACTCAAACAACTCCGATTAGTGAACCTGTTCGATCCTATTATCATATTTCTATACAAATGGACCAATCGGATCCACTCTATCTGGAGATCTAATGGACAGAAGTAGTTAACTGATCTTAAATCTTGTTACCAAGCTCTTTTTACTAAGAAATATGATTTGCTTCTACCATACATATCAAGTCATGCGTTGGTACGATACTTAGAAAATCTTCTGTCTGATTGGACAGTGATTTAATGATGACCCTCCATGGATTCACCTATATAAGCTGCAGCTAGAGTTGCAAAGATCAGAGCTTGAATACCGCTCGTAAATAATCCCAGGAACATTACAGGTATAGGAACTATTAAAGGTACCGGAGAAACAAGAACAGCAACTACCAATTCGTCAGCTAATATATTTCCAAAAAGTCGAAAACTAAGTGATAAAGGTTTTGTAAAATCTTCTAAGATGTTAATTGGTAAAAGTATTGGGGTTGGTTGAATATATTTACCAAAATAACCTAACCCCTTCTTTGTAAGACCTGCATAGAAATATGCTACTGACGTAAGTAAAGCTAGAGCAACCGTAGTATTAATATCATTTGTAGGTGCGGCTAATTCCCCCTGAGGTAATTTTAGAATTCCCCAAGGAAGAAGAGCACCTGACCAGTTAGAAACAAAGATAAATAGAAACATAGTTCCAATAAAGGGAACCCAGGGACCATATTCTTCCTCCCCAATCTGAGTTCTGGTCAAGTCCCGAAAAAATTCGAGAATATATTCAACAAAATTTTGACCACCGGTAGGAATGGTTTGTGGATCTCGAACAGCTATGGTAGCTGAACCTAATAAGACCGCAATTACAACCCAAGAAGTTATAAGTACCTGTCCATGAACTTGAAACCCCCCTATTTGCCAATAAAAATGTTGACCCACCTCCACACCGGATATCTCATAGATATGATTCAGTGTGCTAATAGGAGATCGTACGATATCCATATCCATATTACCCCCTTGTAAAGATGAACTTGAAGAATAAAATAAATTATTTTTGTCAAATGAGAGATTCCTCAATTATTTCACTCTCATCAGAATTTTTGATGTCACGAGATAATAAAAAGGGTATTCCATTAAGAATATTTTTCAATTTGGAACAGCCAACCAAATCAATAAATGAAATTCCCTCTTACGAGATCTTGGGTGGAATAGCAGCCAACTCAGTAAATCCTCAGGTCAGGTCCTCCCCCCCCCTTTTTTTTTTTATTTTTTTTTTATTACTTTCTATTAATGACCTTAATTCCCTTCCTTCGCAAATTGCTGACGTTAATCTGTTCAGGATCAATTGGATTGAAGCTATACCATCATCATTGGCTGGAATTGGGATATCCACGAGATCTGGATCACAATCTGTATCAACCAAGCAAATTGTCGGAATACCCAAAGTTCTACATTCCCCAAGAGCAATGGATTCTTCTCGTTGATTGGTAATTATAGCAATATCGGGTAAGCTTGTCATATATCTAATCCCACCTAGATATTTCTGCAATTGGTCTAATTGTCTCTTGAGCATAGCTGCTTCTTTTTTTGGAAGTTGATTGAATCGTCCCGTATCTTGTTCTTTTTTTAAATCCTTGAACTTCTGAAGTCTCGTCTCTGTAGTAGACCAATTAGTTAACATACCACCAAGCCATTTTCTATTTACATAATGACATCGACCTTCTGTAGCAGCTGATGCTACTAAATCAGTTGCTTGATATTTCGTACCGACTATCAGGAATTGTTTTCTTCCTCTACGTGCTATATCAAACAGCAAATCACAAGCTTCTGATAAAGAACGAGCAGTTTTAGCCAGATTTATAATATGAGTATCTTTACGCTCTGTAAAAATGTAAGGTGCCATCTTAGGGTTCCATTTCCTAGTTTTATGCCCTAAATGAACTCTTGCTTCCATCATCTCTTCCAAATCAATGTTCCAATATCTTTTGCTCATTATCGTTCGCTTTCCTCCCCAAAATAGCGAAATAAAATGTATCGTAATATCTAATTATTCCAACGGAATCAATTACATCTCAAAGATTGCCTGTCTGTCTAGTACGTGATAGAAACGTTCTCACTCATAGAATATTTGATATTCTTCCTATTATAGAAGAGATATTCATGAACATAACAAGAAATCTATTTCTCAAGACTATTTCTCAAGACTATTTTAATTGCTGTTTTAATATATTGTGATATTTGTGAGAATTGCCTTGAAAGGAAAAAAAATCTACTTTGTCATGATGAAATAAAATGTCCTTCACTTTGTTGCTAAATAGATTCCTATTCCCTATTCTTGGATCTATTCCGTTTCGTTTCCCTGAACGGTGAATATGTTGCCCAGTACCGGCAGGTATCATCCCCCCGAGAATAACATTTTCCTTCAAGCCTTTCAACCAATCGATACGACCTTGTAGAGCAGCTTTAGCTAAGACCCGAGCAGTTTCTTGGAAACTCGCTTCGGATATAAAACTTTGAGTATTCAGAGATGCCCTTGTTATTCCTAATAACATGGTTTGATAGTAGATTGCCTCTTCCAGAGCACGATCCATTCTCTGTGCTCGTGATAATCCAATGAGTTCCCCCGGTGAAAAAACATTAGCCGTTCCATCTTCTGAAATTAAGACTTTCGATGTCATTTGGCGTACAATAATCTCTATATGCTTATCACCAATTCGTACCCCTTGGGATCGGTAAACTTTTTGAATCTGATTGACCAAATGAATCTGACTTTGTTCCATAGTTATCCTAGCGCTTATGAATAACCCCCAAAGACTTCCAAGAAATCTTGTCATATCTCCGGTCCAATTTTCAAAACTTTCTTTCAGATTCATCGATATTGAATTATTCAAACGGGCTTCTGACAATTGTTCAACTTTAGGAAGACCTTGAATTATATCACTGGATTTGAACCTTTCATATATCAATGTTATCAATGTATCTCCTTTGTCAAGAATTTCTCCATAATGACTATGGACAGTCGCTTTTCGAGTAGCCAAATAAGGTTTAGCTGATCTAATGACTAAAGATTCCTCATCAACTGCTATAATTTGACCAGATTCGGGGAGTGGTTCATCCTCGGATATCCATACACTTTCAGGAATCAATTGTCCAAGACTAACTACTGGAAATGTTTTTTCGCAGAATTCGGATTCGGATGAGGAAGAGCACCAATTTGGACCCAATAGATTGGAAATGATGTTCCTGCACGGATCGAAATGATAAATTATCATATTTTCGTCCATGAAATAATATTTAGGTACTTGGAAAGTATTGAAAGAATTGTGGAAAATGGAATGTTTCTTTGATAATACTTTTTTATAAGTTAGAAAATGGGAGGATGGAAAACGGTTGGTTATACTATGTAAATTACCCAAGAGACCTGAAAATTCAATGATTTTTCTCATAGGATCCTTTCTATTTGATTGATTTCCCGTATCATAACATTTAGAATCATTGAATAGAACGATTCGAAAATAGTCGGATGGTGATAGAACCATAAAAGATCCACTGTCTTCTTTCCCATTAGATAATGAACAAATAGTTCCTTGATGCTTACTAATTAATTGACTCGCCCCATTGGAAGAGAAAAGATTAGTGTGGTCCAAATTGTTATGGAACATCAAATTTGAACTTGTTTTATTGTCCCTTCTCCCCATGAAAAAAGGGGGGTATTTCATCAAGCTAATTTGAACCATATTGTTAACGATCTTATTTGTTCTTACTGAAATAAGAGAAACATAAGCCTCAGATTCTATAGAATCTATTTGTTCCCAATCAAATCCTAGACAAGTTCGCACCAATGGAATACTTACTTGGATTCGTTCACCATCTTCATACGAAATAGAATAGCTAATTTTAATCTGCAAGTTGTCCCCTTCCCTCGATAAATCTAGGGAAAAGGGTGTTGTCATATTCGACCCATCAGGTATTCCATGTTCTACGTTAGAATATCCAAAAATGGAATTTCTCTGTAGAATACCACTTTTGGGTATTCTAAGAATCGCATCAGGACAAGGTATTATTCTTTTTTCCCATTCTTTATCACACTGCAACGAGACGATGAATCGATTCATTTGCTTTTTCCCTTTAATATTGTAATTATTAGGGGAAAAGACATAAATAGAGTCTCGATGCTCGTTGGATATGGTCCGATCAGTTTCAGTTTCTGAATAACTGAAGATTTGTTCTTCCTTCTCATAGCAATTTGAGTCACCTGATCTATGTTCCACTTGATCCACGTAAGAATCGGAAAGTGATTGATGTTTGGCAACAAAAGGTTGAACATATACTTGATCCTGATACTTATGAAATGGAAAGGGTACTACACGGGATCCGTATATACCTCCCGATAATATCCATAGATAACCCGTCCTGAGTATAGGATGAACATTACCCTGTACATATTCAGGTGCATGACACACATTGGTACTCCAGTGCATTTCTCCTTCTAAGTCAGAATATATATTTTTGCGAACTTTTTCCTTGAAGGAAGATGTTCTAGCACGAACCTCGGCAATAAGCTGTTCCGATTCCACATATTGATCATTCTGAACCAAAAGCAAACTTTGTGGCGGAATGGTTAAGTTCTGTACTTGATCCTGACCATCAATAGTAATGGATAAGTTATTATGACATAGATAAGCAGGATGTCCATTACGTGTACGTGTGGGATAAACCAAATTTTCATTGAATTCAATCTTTCCATTGAAAGGGGCTCGTATATGTTCTGCAATATCACCAGTAAATACCCCCCCGGTATGAAAAGTCCTTAGTGTTAGTTGAGTTCCTGGTTCTCCAATGGATTGTCCCGCAATAATACCTACTGCTTCTCCTAATTCAATCAAGTGACTGTGAGTAGTACTCCGACCATAACATAATTGACAAATCCGAGATATACTCTTGCAAGTAAAGGGGGTTCGTATATATATTGGTTGTGTTCGAAGGTTTATTAATTGATTGGCAAGTCCAACTCCAATATCCTGATTGCGCGTGGCAATGCATCTCCTATTTATATATACATCGTCTGCTAGCACACGGCCAATCAGTATTTGTGTTCGTACAACAATTTCATTTCTGTCCCTCTCTCGACCTCGAATGGGACTTACGAAAATACCTTGGATAGTGCCACAATCTGTTCTACGTACTACAATGTGTTGAACTACTTCAACGAGTCTACGTGTGAGGTATCCAGCATCTGCTGTTCGTACAGCAGTATCCACAACTCCTTTACGAGCCCCATAACAGGAAATAATATATTCCGTTAAAGAGAGCCCTTCGCGTAAATTCCGTCGAATGGGTAGATCGATGATTTGTCCTTGAGGATCTGACATTAATCCTCTCATACCTACTAATTGGTGAACCTGAGATGTACTTCCCCTAGCTCCTGAGAAGGACATCACATGTACTGGATTTAAAGGATCAGTCATGCTAAAATTCGGATTCATTTCTTTTCTCAAATATTCACTGGTAGCATACCATATCTCAATCGATTGACGTAATTTTTCCACTGCATGTACATTCCCATAATGATTCTGTTTCTCCGAAACATAACCTTGTTGCTCCGCATCTTGGACGAGCCATCCTTTGGAAGGCGCTGTTAAAAGATCATCAATTCCTAATGAAATAGCTGTATCAGTAGCTTGTTGAAAACCTGAAGTCTTGAGTTGATCCAAGATATGTGATGTATATGTCATTCCGAAGTGATCTATTAATCTGCTAATAAGCTTTTTAATGGCAGTTTTATCCATCACTTTATTATAAAAGGGCAAATTATCAAAGAGCAATCTAGTTCGTTCCTTCATAAGGAAAAATCTCCATATTTTCATGAGCAGGATTAAGCAATGGGTTCAAGCCGGTTATTCGAAGGCTTCCTCGATCTCTATATCTGCACTAATGAAAAAATCATAAGATCAATAACATTAGATCCTGAGAGCTGGTAGTGATTTATTTGGGTGTTCAGAACAGGCAAACCCTTGTATGGCTTCTTCCATTTCTCGATTGAAACGAGTACGACCAACAGTTGTTCGAATGTATATATTAAGGATTTCTCCCATTCTACCTTTTCTTATTCGATAATGTTCATGGATTTCGTGGAAAGTACCCAAAGATTCGTATTGAACTTCGATAGGGGCTTCTTGGTTTACTGAGGTAATGATACGTAAATCCACTTCCCCCCACCGGAGCCATAAGGGGCTGTATAAGTCAATTCGTTTCTGTCGGTAAGCTCTGAGCACATCATCATAACTATAAAAGGAAGGTTTCTTACAAGAAAAGCGTTTATTTTCCGAGTGATACGGATGGTACCTATTCCCATAAATACCTTGACTATTTTGGACCGTTGATATATAAAGTCCAAGAAGCATATCCTGAGTCGGTATAGAAATAGGATCCCCGATAGCTGGAGACAAAAGATTTGTCTCAGAAAACATGAGTAAACGAGCTTCTGCTCTAGCTTCCAGAGATAAAGGTACATGGACAGCCATCTGATCTCCGTCGAAGTCTGCATTAAATCCCCCACAAACCGATGGATGTAAACGAATGGCACGTCCTTCTACTAAAATAGGTTGAAACGCTTGTATTCCCAATTTGTGTAAGGTAGGTGCTCGATTCAACAATATGGGATGTCCTTGCATAACCTCTTGAAGTACTTCCCATACAATGGGTCCCTTATCTCGAATCATACTTTTAGCAGCTCTTAGGTTGGGAGCAATATGTCGTCCGATGAGACTACGAATTAAAAATGCTTGAAAAAGCTCTATTGCTATTTCTGAGGGTAATCCACATTGGTACAATGATAGAAAGGGACCCACCACAATAACGGAACGACCTGAATAATCAACTCGTTTGCCTAGTAAATTTTCACGAAATCTTCCCTCTTTGCCTTCGATCACATCTGAGAACGATTTATAAGGCCTATTATGACTGTCTCTAATTGGTCGTCTGCAGATACCATTATCGAGAAGTGCATCTACGGCTTCCTGGACCAATTTTGTTTGATAAATAACAAATGACTCAGATCCACTTTTTGTTAATAAATTTGTAAGAGTATTATTCCGATTGATAACTCTTCGATAAAGTTCATTTAGATCTGACGAGGTAATAAGTCCACCTTCACCTAATTGAACGATTGGCCTCGGTTCGGGAGGAAGAACTGGTAATAGGCATAAGACCATCCATTTTGGTTCTATATTTGTTCGGAGAAAATGTTTAGCCAATTTCATGCGTCCAACCAGAAAATCCTTTCTTCTTCTAATTTTTTCATCCTCCCATCTATCCACAGTATATTCTTGGTTCTCTTCCAATCTATTCCATTTCAATTCCACCAAGTTCTTCCATTCCATATGTGAACGATCTATAATCATTTGCAGATCCAGACCCATTAGTTGTTTCCCAATAGCATCTCCCCCAGTAGCTATTTCTCTCTCTTTAAATGTTCCAGAACCCCGAGGAAAGAGGTAATAAGGACGAGCAGAGAGGTAATGAGGAATAATCTCTCTCCAGGATTGAATCTCATAATCGAATGTACCCCGTGATCTCAATAAAGTTGGTTTGTTAGCTATGGGCCTAGCAAGAAAAAGATTTGGATAGGTTATTCTAAGATTTCCCCCCCCTTCAGGATCGGACGTGAAAGTTTCCTCTCATCCGGCTCAAGTAACTAAAAAAAAAAGATGCAAAAAAATCTTTTTCGCTCTGAAGAGAGATCGCTACTCTCTGCTCAAGTTCCAAGTGAAATTGAGTTGAGTATTCCTTTATGTTATGATTCTACAACATAGATATGGAATTATTGAGCAGTCTCCTCCCTTTCGAACAATCCTTTTCTTCTTGAAAGACCTTCAATTAGGGATTTACTTGTCTTTATCTCGTTCCATTTGATCCTTTAGGTTCCTGCTTGCTTTGCTTTACTTCGATGGTTACAATACTATTGATCGAAGCATATGTGCGATGAATAGACTCCTATAGCCATATCTTCGGTCCGGAATACCTCTATTCAGGCTAACCCAAATAAAAGAGAATGAATTTCAAATTCCATTATCTGAAAGAAGTGTTTTCACGAAGTTCAATGAGCAATTTGATACAGAATATCTAAACCCTGGACTAATTCCTCTTTCTCAGCATCTTGAAAAGATGCTTATAATTCTGAGCTTCATGCTACTCCTCTGGAGGGTCATGTCAGAGCTAAAGGCATCCCAATGAGATTTAATAGGATGACAGTTCCTGATTACGGATCTGTATGATCGGAACTTGTGATCAAGTCACACATCGCAGTATACTGGACCTTCTAATTCTTTCCGAGTTTTAGCTAATAGATTCGCAATATAACTGGGAAGGCGTTTCAAATACCATACGTGAACCACCGGACATGCCAGTTTAATGTATCCCATTTGATATCTTCGAATTCGAGAATCAACGAATTCAACTCCACATTGTGTGCAAAATTTTGCATCTATCTTCTCATTTCCAATCCCTGGAGAATTTCCACAAGAACAAACTCTACTTTTGATAGGTCCAAAGATTCTTTCACAAAACGATCCATCTCTTTCTGGTTTATTAGTTTCATAATGTAGAGTATAAGGTTTAGTCACCTGTCCAACTATCTCACCATTAGGTAAAATTTTTTCGGACCAAGCACAAATCTGTTCGGGAGAAGCTAATCCAATTCGAAGTTGTTGATGTTTATTCTGGTCAATCATAAAAAATCTCAATTTATTGTGATCAAACTTTCTCTCTATCTATCTGAAAGTTTTTCTCAGATATAATAGCATGATTCAATTCTAGAGCTAAAGATCGTAATTCTCGAATGAGCAATCGGAAAGATTCTGGAGCAGTGTCAGGTTTAGGTATTGGCCCTCCAGTGATAATGGCACCAAGTACTTCATTACGAGTTCTAATATGGTCAGATTTGAGAGTAAGCATCTCTTGTAAAATATAAGCAACACCAAAACCTTCTAGAGCCCAAACTTCCATTTCTCCTATTCGTTGCCCCCCTCGTTTGGATTTTCCTCTAAGAGGTTGTTGTGTAACCCGTGCATAAGGTCCACTCGAACGTGCATGTATTTTCTCATCAACTTGATGACTCAATTTCGACATATAAGCTTTTCCTATTGTAACAGGTTGTTCAAAAACATCTCCTGTTCTTCCATCAATTAATCTATGTTTTCCAGGATGATCTGGTTCGAATACCCATGGATTAGCTGTTTGCTCACTAGCTTTGTAAAGTTCAGGAAACACTAGTTTTCTCGAAGCTTCTCGCTCGTATTTTTCGTCAAAAGGGGTTATTCTATAATGTTTGTTCATCGGGTTTCCTGCTAAACCGGGCAAACATTCAAAGATCTGTCCTACATTCATTCGTGAAGGTACCCCTAATGGATTCAATACCATATCAACTGGTATTCCATTTTGCAAATAGGGCATATCTTGTCTGGGCAAAACTATTGAAATAATACCTTTATTACCATGCCTTCCAGCTACTTTATCACCCACTTGTATCTTACGTTTTTGTGATATATATACGTGGACTGTTTCCGCATTATCACCGGAATCATCTACTCTATTGATCCATCTCACGTCGATAACTCGACCCCTTCCACCTATAGGTGCTCTGAGACAATTTTCTCTCGCAGTGGATACCTCAATACCAAATATGGTTTGTAATAATCTTCCTTCTGGGGTACATAATGATTCTTCTATTGTTTGAGGCGTTAATTTACCTACCAAAACATCACCTGTTTCTATCCAAGATCCTAGCATTACAAGACCATTTTCGTCCAAATGACGAAGTGAATGAGCATCTAAATGAGGTATTTCTCTAGTGATTCTTTCAGGACCCTGGCTCGTCATACAGATTTCAATCCTGTATCTTACGATATGGAAAGAGGTATAAATATCTTCATATACCAGACGTTCACTAATGAGTATTGCGTCTTCGAAATTGTATCCTTCCCATGGCATATAAGCTACTAAAACGTTTTTTCCCAAAGATAGTTCTCCCCCTACCGTAGTCGCACCATCCGCCAGAATTTGTCCCTTCTTTACACATTCCCCTTGACGAATTTGAGGTTTTTGATGCGTACAAGTATTGGTATTAGAACGTTGATATATAACCGATTCTGTTCGTACAGTGTCTCCATTAACCGATGAAGTTATATTTACAGCATCGATATACTCGATCCTTCCCTCTTGTGTAGCTATAGCTACACTTCCTGAATCTAGAGCTGCTTGACCTTCCAACCCAGTTCCGGCAATGCACTTCTCGGGTCGAAAAAGTGGAACTGCTTGACGCTGCATATTAGAACCCATTAGAGCGCGATTCGCATCATTATGTTCGAGAAAAGGAATAAGGGAAACTCCAACGGAAAAATATTGGAAAGGAAAAATACTTCTGAAATGGATTTGTTCCCATGCAATAACTATAAATTCTTGTCGGTATCGAGCTGGAGTAATTTGTTCCTCTTGAATTCCTTGATTTAACGCCAAAGAATTTCCCGTAGCTATCCGATAGTATTCATCCTCATCTTCTCCCGGTAGTAGATAAACCATATGTTCTTCTCTCGATCTCTCGGAGATCTTATAGAATGGACTTTGTAAAGAACCACAATCACCAATCTTTGCATGAATAGATAATGATGCAACAAGTCCAGCATTCATTCCTTCGGACGTATCGATTGGACAAATACGCCCATAATAACTGGGATGAATATCCCGTGTCCGAAAACTAGCAGTTCGCCCTGTTAAGCCCCCAGGGCCTAAATGGCTCAATTTTCGCCCATGAGCTATTTCCGTCAATGGATTAGTTTGATCCAAAAATTGGGATAAGGGGTGTGAACCAAAAAAATCTTGAAAAGTGTTTTTTAATAGAGTTGAAGTGACCAAGTTCTGAGGAGTTGATCTGCGCTTGGTTGCTCTGTGTATAGTTCTTTTAACTGCATCTTCTAAACGACCTAGAGCTAATCTAAATTGATTCTGTAATAAATCTGCTACAGAACGAATCCGTCGATTTCTGAGGTGATCTATATCATCGAGTGTACCCATTCCAAATTTCACCCCGATAAGGTAATCCACAGCAGCCAATACATCTTGTGGTAATGAAAAAATCTCGTTCTCAGGTATATCAAGGTTCAGTTTTTGGTTCAGATTTCGTCGACCAATCTTTCCCAATTCACATCTTTTTCGGAAAAATTTTTCTTGCAATTCTTTACATAGAGACTCGGAAAATGCCAAATCGCCACTTATACAGTGGAGTTTTTTATAAAACTCCAGAATGGCTTTTTCCCTCGACCATAGATATTCCTCCCGCTCCCCCCTCTCCTTCTTCAATAAAAATAAAAATCTTTCGGGATAGCGAGTATTGTCCAGAATCTCTTCGAGATTTAAACCCATACCTGATAATAGAACTGGAATAGATATTTTTTGTTTTCTGCTTACACGAGCCCATATCCTTTCTCTCACATCGATCTCTAATTTCGATCTTCTTCCCCAATCTGAAATCAGAGTGCCAGTATATATATAATGAATTCTATTATGGTCTAATTCTGAACGGTAATAAATACCAGGACTTATTAATATTTGATTAACCACGACTCTGTAAATCCCATTTACTACAAATGTTCCATGGGAATTCATTAAAGGAATATTTCCGAGAAATACAGTTTGTTTCTGTATCTTCCTACTATTCCTCCGAATCGATCTTGCTGGTACATATAATTCAGAGTAATATGTAAGGGACTGATATACAGCATCTCTCTCTTTGATGAAAGGTTCTGCTAATTCATATTCATTACCAAAAAGCCTGAATTCAATTTCTTTATCTATATCCTCAATTTTTGGAAAATCATGAAGTTCTTCCATCAAGCCCTGATCGATAAAACGACAAAATCCTTCAAATTGTATCTTACCAAATTCAGGGATTGTAAACGCTCCCTCATTTTCATCTAATCGCATTGGAAGTTTCCCATCTGTAGAAAAATATATTCAATTATTCCCGATTGATCTATATGGATCAATCCGACAAAAAAGATTCGGATGTATATTAAGTCTTCACTATATCCCATGAAATTCTACCCGTATCCAGATATACTTCCAATTTGAAAAAAAAAAGGATAAGGAAGAGGTACTTTGATACTTTCTTCCAACCACGTGAAATGGAGCTATGAACGAATGAATCAAACCATTCTTAAATGTTAATCTCACTTAGAAAATTTCCTAATGAAAATAGTCAGATCGAAAGAAAGACGGAGAACAAATTAGATCCATTTCCTTTATGGTTGACTTTAGCATACATCTCATACTATACTTAAAGGACGGACGAATGACTTGAAAGGACAAATGATTCGATCTGTCCATGGGATTCCCATATCTCGGCGACATAGCCAAGCGGTAAGGCAGAGGACTGCAAATCCTCCATCCCCAGTTCGAATCCGGGTGTCGCCTTGTTGAGGTAAGTAAATGGAAGGAAAAGTCTGTATTTCCATTACAGAACCTCTGGAGACATATTGGTACATATTATCAATATAGATAGTGAGTTACGTACATTTGATCCCGATTCCGTCGTGAATGTACGACCCTCGAGTTAGTTATAGTAACTTGTTGGTCAATGAACAAATGGATTTATTGATCTCTCATATCAGCTCGAACGTCAGTAACGTTCAGAATGCAAAGGTGGACCATTCATTTCAACTTCAACTTTGCACTATGGTTAATAGTTCCCTTATCATCTCGATGATGAAATCATTATTTTTTAGAAAACATGATCCGTATGGATATAGTCGGTATAACTTGGGCTGCTTTAATGGTAGTTTTTACATTTTCCCTTTCACTCGTAGTATGGGGGAGAAGTGGGCTATAATGGTAATGCTTAAGAATCAATTATTGCGTTCCTTCCATATCATGCATGGTAATATATTCTGTTCCATAAGGATCCAGTAATATTGAATCTTCGTTCCAAATTGAAACACTCTACATGGAATTATTTCCTCTTTATCCCCGTAAGGGATGTACGTAATCCCTTATCATTATCATTTTCCTATGAAAAATCTTATTTTCTTCAACAGGTTTGAATTCATTAGTTCTTTTCTAGAATGAGTCGATAATCTCATTTCTTCCACTGAAGAACGATCTCTCTTCTCTTTTTTAGTAGGAATAGAAAGAGTCCCTGTTTTATCGGATGGTTCCGAATTGATCGGATCTGATATGAATTCCGTTCTCGGAAAAATATGGGACATAAGTCATAGATTCCTTTGCTTTTTCATATACCATTTAAAGTGCTAGATATAGATGTTCGTACCGAAAAAATATGTTCAACTTTGATCCTAAAGAATCCGCAAGTACGTTCAGAATTAAGTCTGTCTGCATTGGGTCTATTTTTCCAGGAGCAGGAAGAAGGTGATGTGATCAGCTCCGCTATTTTATGGTACGAGGTCCTTCATCCTACATTTACCGTATATGGATAAGTACCATTAAGATATATTTATCCATATATGGGTGTAAAAGAAGAAGTAGTACAAAAGAAAAGGTTAGATATTCTTTTGTACTACTTTTTTTCTTTTCAAAAAAAAAAAAAAATTAAAAGCAATCCCTACCCTGTATTGTTGTAATACAATAGATCCACCCTACCCTGTATTGTTGTAATATAAAAGATCTCATAACCTATTTTATACTTATGATCTGGATCATAAAGATCTATCTAGTGATCAGCAATCAATTGATTTTCATCAAAATCAATTGCTTCCACTGCTTGCACTGGCCGTTTTGACGTAAGGGATAAGTAGAAAAGCAGTAGGAACTGCAAGGAACAGTAGAACAGCAATAAATGCAAGGGTATTTACTTCCATGATCTCCTTATTTTAACTTTGTTCAAAAATAGCTCGAGATTTGATCTCATTTTGATCTCATTTTGATCTCATAGAGATGAATGAATCTTTCTTTCAAGATCAATGAAATAGATGTATTTCATTGATAGAATTGGTTCGAGTAACGGAATCTAACTAATGGATTGAATGAATTCTTCGATGGAAATAGTATAACCTAATACGATCACTTTTGATAAGACTAGTAGTAAAAACTTACGTGCATCAGAAAACGTTCCGATCAACACATGTCTGGTATAATTTCGACAGAATAGGATTCGTACGAATAAGAACCTTATGCTCCTCCAGAAGACGTTCGTCAGACATGAGAGATATTTTGCTTGGATCTCCACGATTTAGATGGAATTGTGAATCTATCCCGCTTCGGTGATGATATAGAAGTATCCCATATCGAATTTATCCAGAGGCCCACCCATGACCCTGGAATGATAAGGACTAGTCCGTCCAGATCCTGACATGATCATTCTTGGAAATAAAATAGAGTGTCTAGAAATCCACTGGCTATCGATCATGAAAAAGAAGTATTAGCATGAAATAGTAACAATATTCCTGGGGAAGAACAGAAGGAAGATCTCCTAAAAATCATTGGGAATTATCTATAGGGATCTCTGTGGGATTCTGACTTAGAAGGACTACCTCTGTGTCACCCTAAAATCTATTGATCTTCCTATGTTTTTGATAGATCAATTTTATTCTTCGGTGAGGGAAGAATATTTCTTGTAGATAAAATATGATTATTATATTTTATCCTCGAAAGAAGGGTCTTTTTCCAAACTGAATTATCGATCTGGTGAATGTATCTAATGGATCGGGACTGACGGGACTCGAACCCGCAACTTCCGTCTTGACAGGGCGGTACTCTAACCAATTGAGCTACAATCCCAATACAGTACAGTTCACCTACTATTGGATAATATTTATTCCATGATAGGTGCTAGATAGGTCATATAGATTATGCGAGTGCTAGGTCGATTAAATATCTTAATCTTCTCTTTCATTTTTGAAATGTATCGATTCATACGGAATCGGGCATCTACGATATGAATAGATATCGATGCCGGGGTTCAATAACCAATTATCTTTTCATTCATGATTAGCATGAATATAACCATACCGATAGATTGGTATTGATGATATTGGTTGGGTCGAGCTGGATTTGAACCAGCGTAGGCATATTGCCAACGGATTTACAGTCCGTCCTCATTAACCACTCGGGCATCGACCCAGGAACAAGACAGTAATTGAAAATTATTTAGGATACCTAACGAATGGATCATGGTACCCCCAGGGGAAGTTGAATCCCCGTTGCCTCCTTGAAAGAGAGATGTCCTGATCCACTAGACGATAGGGGCCACCAATCTATTCTTTATAATATGAAAGTTATCGGGAAGTTGTCAATAGTATGACCAGAATTCTTGGTTTCCTCAAGTTTTTTTTCAATAAACTTGCCTATCGATAAAATGGAGTCCCTTCAGAAATTACTTATTGCAACTAAAACAACTCTAAAGCAATTTCCGGAATCTCTATTTGTGATCCATCGGCCCAGTTACGATAAAAAAGACTTTATGGACTCAAATTATACAAAATGTTTCATGCTTGATAATTTTAATCATTTTAATAGTGAATGGGGCTTATCGTTCTCTGATCGAAGTTATCCGGAAAAGACTAAAAAAAAGATAAATGGGTTGGTTGGACAAAAGATCGATCCGTATGTTACAATCGGATCGTGGCGGGTATAGTTTAGCGGTAAAAGTGTGATTCGTTACATTATCAACTCGAATAATGGAAGGATCTTTTACATGGATCTTTGATCCATCTAAAGCTCTATTTCCAGATAGGTTCAAAACCTCCCCTATACCATCCATCCAGAGTTCATATGTTACACAACTTCATATACTTTACGTTCCCATATTAGAGTATAGTGCTTCACTTCTTTCCATTAAAAAAAATGCCCGTTGGTGTTCCAAAAGTGCCTTTCCGAGCCCCTGGAGATGAAGATGCAACTTGGGTCGACTTATACAACCGACTTTATCGAGAGAGATTACTTTTTTTGGCTCAGGATATCAATCACGAGATTGCAAATCAACTCATGGGTCTCATGGTATATTTGAGTGCAGAAGATGCAAATAAAGATATTTTCTCATTTATCAACTGTCCCGGTGGATCAGTAATACCAGGGGTAGGTCTTTTCGATATGATGCAAGCAATAGTACCAGATGTACATACAATATGCATGGGGGTAGCTGCTTCAATGGGATCTTTCATCCTAATCGGGGGAGAAATGCCTAAACGTATAGCATTACCTCACGCTAGGGTTATGATCCACCAACCTGCTAGTTCCTATTATGACGGATCGGCTGCAGATTTTCATAACGAATCGAAACACGTAACGATGCTTCGCGATTACATAACCAAATGTTATATAGAAAGAACGGGCCACCCCGGAGAGGTCATTCAACGGGACCTGAACAGAGATGTTTTTATGTCAGCAACGGAAGCCCAAGCTTATGGCATTGTTGATGTCGTAGCGGAAGGTTGATCTCATAGCGGAAGATCCTCTTTTTCATTTAGTTTTATAATAAACTGTAAACTGTGATCTCTTTGTTCCTTTTCAAAAAAAAGGGGGGGGAAAGTGATTCATTTCATAATCACCTGATATGGTATGGTTAGGATCAATCCGAACCAGTTAATTCCGCATACAATACAGCTAGAATGCCCACTATTCAACAACTTATTAGAAATGCAAGACAGCCAATAGAGAATAGAAAAAAATCTCCTGCTCTTCGAGGATGTCCTCAGCGTAGAGGAGTATGTGCTAGGGTGTATGTGCGACTCGTTTGGATCAGAAACTTAAACAGACTGGGAAATTCTTACAACGGAATAACAGAAGAATTTTCCCGCTGTAATCAAGATCCATCATCTAACCTTACCGGGGATGAAATTTATGGTTTCCATTGGTGCAAATCCAATCACCTTGATGTGGGATGAAAAGCAATTCCTCATTGGTAGCGAATGGTCATCAATCCATTGAGCGGGGAAATCATGCAAATTGAAGAAGCATAAAGTTTATGCTCATATTGCCGCGAGAACGGAACAACAGGGTCAGCTACCTGGCCAACCCCAGAATTACATGTCGTTACTGTATTAATAGATCTTGTAATGAGAGTATTTATTACTTAATGATTCAAGAGTAGAGCTGGAGATGGTAAACCATACAAGTTACCGATAACATACTCATCTCATATTTCGGAAATGAATAAAAGGCTCCGGCGTATAGAGAGGACCTTACCGTTGGAGAAAGAACCATAGAAACGATGAAACCCATGATTTTTTCCCATTCTCAGTACAAGGTCCCAGTCCTTGCCTACCAGGAAGATGCCTATCCAAAGGGAATTATGGTTGGGAAGGTTGCAGTAGCAAAAGCCATTGGAACTTTTATTTTCTAAATAAGAAGAATCAGTGTTATTCTCAATGGACCAAACAAAACAAATGACTAACCGAGAAAAATATTAGCGATTCATGAGAGTAAACTTCAATGACCAGAGTGAAACGTGGATATATAGCTCGAAAACGTCGGAAAAAAATTCTTGCATTTGTATCAGGCTCTCGAGGGGCCCATTCGAAACTTTTTCGAACTGCTAACCAACGGAAAGCTAGAGCCTTAGTTTCCGCCCACCGAGATAGAGGTAAACGCAAGAGAGATCTTCGTCGTTTGTGGATTACTCGGATCAATGCAGCAGCTCGTGCCAATGGGGTTTCTTATAATAGATTCATCCAATATTTGTACAAGAGGCAGTTGCTTCCAAATCGTAAAACACTTGCACAAATAGCTATATTAGATAGTAATTGCTTTTCCACCATCTTGAACAACTTATCGTATGATGAAATAGGTTAGGTATAGATGAAATAAATAGGTAAAGATGGAATGGATAGAACAGATTCTCCCGGAGAATTCCCTCCGGGAAGGTCGAAATATTGAAAAGTTTTTTCATATTGGATTGGAAATGAACGAAAAGAATTCAATCCAATTCTTTTCCAAAAATGAAATCCTGTTGACTTTTTCAACAATAGACTCAAGATCTGCATCTTTATCGAACAGATATTCCAGCTCCGATTTGATTAAGGAGTAGGCTTATTTCCCATGGATCAAATTAGTTTTCATTATAAAGAAAAGGTAACAAAGATAGAATACGAGCTCGTTTAATAGCGTTAGTCATTAGACGTTGTTGTTTTGAAGTTAATCTATTCACTCGGCCGGATAATATTTTTCCTTGCTCACTAATAAATCGACTAATTAGGCTCATATTTTTATAATCGATCCGATCTCCCGACCTAATAGGTGACAAATGTCTACGAATTGGTTTCAAATGTCTACGAATTGGTTTCAAACGTCTGCGAATTGGTTTCAAATGTCTACGAAAAGATCGCTTGGGTTTATCCATAGTTTGTTTCATGAACCTTTTGAATACTATTTATTCCAAATCTTTTTAAAATATTGTTCCATTAAAGATCTTGTTGAAATACCATTTCTTTTTATATCTGTGATTTATTCCTATCCATGGGTAGGAGTAGTACGTTTAATCTCTTTTTTTTATCTCTCCATGAATGGTATGCTTGTAACAATAGGGACAAAATTTATTTGATTCCAATCGAATAGGTGTATTGCGTCGATTTTTCCGAGTCGTATATCTAGAAATCCCCGGGAATCTTTTATAAACACTATCTTGGGTACAACTAGTGCACTCCAAAGTAATTGTTACTCTTATATCTCCGCTCTTGGCCATAAACTTAGAATATTGGGTTTTGTTTTTCGACCTCAAAAAGAAAAAGGGAAAAAGGGATAGAAGTTGATAGCCGGAGATCCTACGGTGAAACATTTGAAAGTAAAAAAATGATTGATCAGGAGTGAGTTTTCAGTTTTACTTACAAAATTGAATGTGGAAAGAATCTTTAGATCGATATTTCTACTTGAATTCTACCCCCTTCCAGTCCTAAACTTAGATCCTTTTTGGGGCTGAATGCACTAATTTCTCCAAGAGGTAGGAGAAGTCAATCTAGCACAATCTTTTTTCCCTTGGCTTTAAGGGGAGGAAAAAATTAAAAAAAGGAAAGAAAAAGAGCATCTGGAAAAAAACGATTGATTTCTATCAATAGGCCGGCTAAAAAACTGACGCATAAAATAGCTAACACAGGCGCTGTGGAAAGATAGGTCTTTAGATCTTGCATTGTAAATTCTCCTTATTGATCATAATGTGTAAGTGATTCAACCATATCAATAGTTATGAATCCTAGATAAAACTCGGAACTGATGAATATATATAATGTGATCCGGGCTGTGGTCCTATTTATAGAAAAGGGAAAAAGATGTTTCATCACCATAATGAATAGTGATATTCTAGATAATAGACCCTACATGTATAAAGTCTTTTCACTCACGAGACCGAAGATAAATGAAGGTGGAAAAATGTGGGAAACATATTTCTAATTCTATAAAATAAAATGAAAATAACATTGTCTAATGATTAGAAGGGATGTAGCGCAGCTTGGTAGCGTGTTTGTTTTGGGTACAAAATGTCGCAGGTTCAAATCCTGTCATCCCTACCTTTCCCTTCTTTTCTATGGAAAGAAAGGAACGAAAGATCATTTGATATCGATTCGACGGGAACATAAAATAATTGAATCGTATCAGATGCGAAAGTGTTTTGCTCTAAGAGTATCAACAAAAGGTATTTTTCCTTCATCTCCGAATATTAAAGAAAGCGCTCTTAGTTCAGTTCGGTAGAACGTAGGTCTCCAAAACCTGATGCCGTAGGTTCAAATCCTACAGAGCGTGATTCTGTTCCTATCAAATCCAACCCTCAAAATTATCGATAATTCATTCCAACTGGAACGAGCAATGGAATCTGACCTCCCAGGAAAAGTAGGAGGCCAATGAAATTGGAGGATATTCCAGGATCAAATATCCAGTTGATCACCACGTCGGTATTGTGAATATGCAGTTACGAATAATCCGGCCAAAGTTATAGGAATTAGACCTAACACAATTCCGGATGGCAAAGCCTCAATCATTTCTATTCAACGGAATAAGTAGGGATAATAGCTATACTGGATAGTACCCTTAATTTGCTATGAATCTCAATGATCAGAAATTTATATAGAGGGAATAAACAAAATTATTGAAATTGAAATAGTGAACTGAGAGGGTTTCCCCTTCCTTCATTTTGAATAAGTTGTATCTTGCTCGAACTAATGAATAGGACTAGGGTGAAAATGATAGAAGCCAATAATAAACCGAAATAACTAATTATAGTAGGCGTGGAAGGACTGAATGAAATATGGTTTATACATATCTTCATGAGACAATTACCTAAATTTTTATTTTCGTAACCTTGAGATCAGAATACAAAAGATCAATTGTCCCAATTCGTACCAATTCAGGATCCTATATCTACTATAGGATATGTATGAATGAACATGGATGAGAGGAGATCTATAGTAGAAATCTCTTCATTATCCTAGAAATCCCCACATTCATCGAGCAACTAATGAATAGCACCCGCCGCAAACCCCTTCACAAATTGTCGAATGTAATCTTCTTACAGGGTGAATGAATTCTCAATCAGTACGATTGGATCACCTGGTATTATCTTTTTACCAGTAGAGCTATCGGTCCAGAGACTGGACCGGAAGAAAACTCTCCACAGACATAGCCAAAGTTTTGTGAATTTCACGTTTAGGTGTAAGAAAGAATATGAATATCCAGTTTGTCCTTTCATTTCTCGATCTTATTGATCCAATCATTCGACCCTCTAGACGGATTAGGTTTTTTCAATATTCATTATTAGAGCGAGTAGAGCCCGATATTACAGAAATTCCACCTATTGCAAAGAGTAACTTGTAATTTCACATACCTAAAATTGACTAGGTTCTATTGCACTATCCACTTGGTTTTATCTAATAAGTAACACCTACTCGTTAATACAAGGTACTATATAATAAGTCTGTGGCATAACTCCATCTGTGCCGGATACTATTGGAAAAGCAACATACATCTGCGTAGCACCAATGATCCCCGTGCAATTTGAATTACTGGGTTCATCTACACGGGCATAATGTCATGTCGAAATGAAAAAGGAAGAATATAAAAGAATAATATTCTGGATGAGTTTTATTGATAGTGATTGATATCCTTTGCAAGCGCGGCACTCATCCTCTTTTTCGGTTCTAAAGCCGTATGCAGAAGCTAATTCCAATCGAAAATTTCCACGGTCTATGCTATTGTTACAACATCGATTGAGGGAGTTGGGGTTCCTTACGCCCGGACGGACCTCGGAACATGCAATATTCTCTTTCTTCTTTCTGTTGGGATTTAGTCGACCAAACAGAGATAGAATAACTGCTGGCAGGAACAGAATCATTCTATCCCGTTCCTTCTCGATACTCATCAAAATTGTATTGCTGTGTCAGAAGAAAGCTAGCTATACTGGTCCAGTAGACTTTAAAGATACCCTTGGTATAACATTGACAATCGAACAAGGATTGGAGAAGATATCAGTAGTTTTCCATTTCCTTATCTCTATCTTTCATGGGATCAATTCCCCCTTGACTGACTTTACAATAATATATGGAGCTGAGCATGTCTGGGAATACGGGAGAACGCTCCTTTGCTGACATTATTACTAGTATTAGATACTGGGTTATTCATAGCATTACCATACCTTCTCTATTCATTGCAGGTTGGTTATTTGTCAGCACGGGTTTGGCTTATGATGTGTTCGGGAGCCCCCGGCCAAATGAGTATTTCACAGAAAGTCGACAAGAGGTTCCATTAGTAACTGGCCGTTTCGATCCGTTAGAGCAACTCGATGAATTTACTAGATCTTTTTAGGAGGCACTAATGACTATAGATAGAACTTATCCAATTTTTACAGTTAGATGGTTGGCCGTTCACGGGCTAGCTATCCCTACAGTTTTTTTCTTGGGATCAATATCGGCAATGCAGTTCATCCAACGATAAACTCTATACTAAAGGAAGAGGAAGTATGTAGATATGACACAACCGAACCCGAACGACCAAAATGTTGAATTGAATCGTACCAGTCTCTACTGGGGGTTGCTACTAATTTTTGTACTTGCTGTTCCATTCTCCAATTATTTTTTCAATTAGGAACAATGATAATATTCTCACTCCATTCGAAGAGATCCAATACGCATAATTATCTATGCTATGACTGTTTATGTCTCGAGTATGACCACTTAAGAAAATGTGAAAGGGAGTAAGAGAAATGGCCGATACCACTGGAAGGATCCCTCTTTGGTTGATAGGTACTGTAACTGGTATTATCGTGATTGGTCTACTGGGTGTCTTTTTCTATGGTTCATATTCCGGATTAGGGTCATCCCTATAGTAGGGGAAATGCACTTACTGTGGGAAATAGTATACATGCGAAAGTGAAAAATCGATAAGGCCTTACCCTTCTTTGAAGGGTAAGGCCTTATCGAAATCTCTTTTTGAGATTCTTTCTATATTAATCTGAATTAGAAGAGAAGATTCGTAAAAATAAAATGACTCTGTCATTTACTTCATTCAATGTCTTTCAGTCAAGTGATGAGTCAATCTATTCTTCCGCTATATGATCGGAAGAAAAATTTGGATCGATCAAATTTCAATATATGTCGAAGGAACAACAGAAAAACGGAGAATATTAAGTACTAAATATTTGCTCATTTCTCTGATGGAAGATTATGCGAAGTTTTTGTAAAAACCCGAACTATGAGAATATAAATGTGCATATAGAATCTTTTCTTCTATTTTTTTGGCTTACAAAATAAAAGAGGAGGAAAAACACCTTTTATTCATTTTCTCTCATTAGGAACAAACCCTATCAAAAGTTTTATAGGTTTTTTTTATGAGTGATATTGCCCCTTACTTGTCTGCTCTTCCTTCTTTAGGAATTTTCAGTATAACGTACAAAATAATCTTCAAATTACGAAGGAATTGACGAATAGGACAAGATCGGAAACCCAATTAGTTCTTCGAATAATGAAATAGGAGAATGGGATCAGAGAAAATAGGAATCTTCTCCAAGATTGCTTAGTTATTCTCCTCATCTCTCCTCCCTACGATCTATCTCTATTTTCCGGATCGTTTGGACAAGGAAAGGAGGGAATGGCATGTATATAGTACACGATATAGCATATCGGGGATCGTTCAACAAGTTGATCTGTTCCAGTGCTTATGGAGTCACTCCCTATTTCAATTTTATTCCAATTTAGATATATCTAAATGAACATTTTCTCAAGAATATATAAGGGGGAAGAGGGATAAAAGGCTCCGAAGGGGTATTCATTTTTGAATCAATAAGTAAACTTCATGTTCAAAAATCTATGGACCTAAAGATTCATCTCGGCCAATTGAACTTTCTCAAATTGTTTCTTCTTAAGGACCAAAAATATCTGTGCCAGAATGACAGATGCTAAGAATAATAAAAGACCTTTAACACGTAATGGATCTTGAAGTACTATCTCTGCATCTCCTTGACCAAATCCACCCAAATTAGGGTTATTCGTTAATGGCTGATCGACCTTGATCAATTCGCCTTCTGAAATAAGAAGCTCCGGTCCTGGAGGTACAATGTCAACCACTTGCCCACCGTCTGATGTATTATCGATAGTTATCTCATATCCACCCTTTTCTTTACGTAAAATTTTGCTCACTCTTCCTGTTGCTGAAGCACTATAGACCGTATTGTTGCTCTTACTCCCGTCGGGATAAATTTGTCCTCTTCCTCTATTGCCACCCACATATATGGGATATTTCAGGAAGTGAGCTTCTTTATCAGTAGAAGGATCTGGTGAAAGGATGGGGAACACAAGTTCACTATATTTTTGACCGGGAACAGGACCTATTACAATAATGTTTTTTTTATTGGGACGATAGTTCTGAAAATAAAGATTACCCGTCTTTTGTCTAATCTCAGGGGAAATACGATCCGGAGGGGCTAATTCAAAGCCCTCGGGTAAAATTAGAACAGCTCCTACATTTAAAGCCCCTTTCTTGCCATTAGCAAGAACTTGTTTCATCTGCATATCATAGGGGATCTTAACAACTGCTTCAAATACGGTATTGGGAAGCACGGACTGTGGAACCTCAATATCCACAGGTTTTTTTGCCAAGTGACAATTGGCACATACAATACGTCCAGTGGCTTCTCGGGGATTTTCATAACCCTGCTGTGCAAAAATGGGATATGCATTCGAAATGGATGTCCGAGTTATGATATGTATCATGACCAGGACGGAAATTAACCGAGTCATCTTTTTCGCCCATTCATAAGTATTTCTATTTTGCATGGTTCAATTATTGGTTCCAAATCATTTTTGGGGTGAGAGTAGGTAGCTATCATAGTTACCTGTCAAAAATTCTGCTACTATATTGATTCAACCAAACCTAAAAAGAAGAAATCGGAAGTCTCGCACCAGGAGAAGAATGAAGGGGAGGAATAGCTAATTCCTGAACACGGAAAACACTTTATTATTCTGTTTCAATTGTTTCGGTCGGAGAAAAAAACCTACCTATTCTTTATTCATTCATCGAATGATAAATTACTACAAGTGAAGGAGATATACGATTGAAACGACGGAAGATCCAATATTTAAAAATCGTATCTAAGATGACTGGAAAAGTTGAAACAAGACCAGATATGATTCGTTCATTATGGGCAAATCCATAACTTTCGGAGATCGAATCGATAATAAGTTCCCAACCATGGGGTGAATGAAACCCAATACATAGATCGGTTGCTAAAAGAATTAGAAAAGCTTTCATTGTATCGCTCAGACTATAGAAGAATTCTTGGATCCAAGAATTGAAAATAGCGAGTTTATTCTTACCCAGAATGATATAAGCACTTATAAAAGCAAAACCTATTAGATTTGTTAATAAATGTGATATTATCTGGATACAATCTTCATTGTACATTTCGACCAATTGGATCGTTTCTTTGTGAATCTCTATACGAAGAGATTGTGAATGTGTTCCCAAAGAATCTTCCACCATTCTTTCTAACAAGAATAGTTCTTCTATTTTCTCAAATCTTCCCAGAGCATTTTGTTCCTGGAGATAATCAAAAATTTTCTGAGATTTAACCGTATTCCACCAATTTGTAACCCAAGGCTCCAAACCTTTCCGTAATGAAATAGGAATTACCCAAGGCATTACTACTAAACATGCGAGATATCGTAGGGAAGCTGATGCTTTATATTCGGACACTTCCAATTCGTGAATTGCTAACGAACCTGATTCACTTGTCAGTTCTGTCCGAAATCTAGACAAAGTACGAGTGATAGAATGAGGTATGGGATCCATAGATTGATCTATTGCGTAATTGTTTGATCCCGATCAAAAAAATATCCTCGGGAAAAAAGTAAAAGGTTTGTTCAAAATGGGTGAGACGGAGCATAAGGAGATCATTTACTATTTCATAAAAATAGTATATTGTTCGTAAAGATCCTATATCGTTCCATTTTCATACAATGAAATATTTATTGAAATTTCATTGTATGAAAATGGAATATTTATTGAAATTTCCTGATTGGATATTGATTCATGTTCCTTGATTCGATCCATATTCAAATGTTTTTACATTTGAATGTATGTCGAGGATAAAGACACCCCCGATTTCAAAACCCTTCAATGGATACACGCAAGAAACGGGCTGATTCAGCGGCTTTCTGTTCGATCTCCCTTAGGTTCACATTATCACCAGTACGAGTTAAAGGAATGTCTTGTCGGCCCTTTATTTCCATATAAAGAACACGACGAGGGGAAATACCTTCTTGAATTTCCATTTTGATCATCTGAATATCCTTCATAAGAAATCGTGGGAAAATACGACGATTTATTCCGGGAAATCCCCAACGAAAAAGACATACAATTCCTTTTTTTTTATCGAACTTATTATAGCCACTACCCACATTGAACAAAATTGTGCACCACAGATAAGAGCTAATGAACAGACCTGCAATACCATAAAAACACATTACAATTCCTTGTGGAACAAAGAGTATTTGCTGAGATGACAATAGGGGTATCAGGTTCTCACCAAAATAACTCGAGATCCCGACTAGGAAAAATCCTAGTGAACCCAGAAAAAGGATACAAGCCCAAAAGAAATTACTTCTTTTTCGAGACCCTGTTATAGGTTCTATCCAGAGCCATTTGGATCGACGATTCATAAAAAATTGTATTCAATTCCATCCTATTGAAGTTGAGGGAATAGCCAACTTTTTTATCCTTTGGTTCCCAAACTCTTATGAACTATCTATATAGATAGATAAATTTTCAGTTAAGTCAGCCAAGTTTGTCTTCTTGTCCATTCTTACCATCCATTTCAAATGGGTCCTTCCCTAATTTATCAATTTTAGAAACAACATTGGATCAGTGGAGTATAAATATATCCTGGAATATATATCTATACCGTATGAAAAAAGAAAACCGACCACATTAACATATTGACCCATACCTATTTATTGACATATGTGTATATCCTATCTGTATATGTATATGAATAAATATACATATTCATGTATATATATAGATAGGATATATAATTTGGATATTTATACCTATTTTGTGTCTATAAGAGTTCTATCTTATATCATCTAAAATAGATATAGATATCCTATCTGTTCTGCAATTGAAAGATCTAAACCCATTTATTAAATCTGATTTGATCAGATTCATAAAATCTCGTCATTCTGAATATACAGATGAGAAAGAACCATTGTAATTGCCGGAAGTAATAAGCCGACTAAAGGCACCAAAATAGAGGGTAGGATAGGGAGTAGGTTAGGGAGTAGGTTAGGAATTATCATAGAACGAGTACCTTACTTAATCAATGAAATGTTTATCCATATTACAAAGAATAATTATAAGGTCAAATAAGTGATGGGACCAAATAAGCGGTCCCATTCGTCCTTCTTCATAGAATACATGTATGCAAGTGTTCGTTGTTCCTTTCCCCGTCTCTCCCGAAAATGCTAAAAAAGCATTTCCAGTTGGGGCAATTTTTTTTTAATAAGATCTCGATGAGTTCAACAATGAGTTCTATATTACAATATAGAGATCCATTATTTTTTTTACTATATAAGTAAAATAGTGGAAGAACATGAATCCTGACCAAAATTTATCTGATTTCTGAAAGCGGAGAATTGGCTATATGGATTGTTAGTATAGGCTCGAGGATCATAAATTATTAATAAGAAGGGGGTGAAAAGCAATTCTCTCCTTCGCCGCGATAAGAAACTGTATCACTGTCACTTCCGTTACAAGGAACTCAATTTGATCCTTTTTCCTGATAAGGAAACTCAACGTTGATTTTTTTCTTTTTATTTATTTACAAGGAAGACCGTAAAACGTAAAACCAAAATAGTTCACTCAGAACACCTTTTAAGAGATTACGTGGAACGATCAGATCAAATAAACCATGACCAAATAAATGCTCAGTCACCTGAAAATCTTCAATCACTTTCTGACCTAATGTCTGTTCAATTACTCTTTTACCTGCAAATGCAATGTACGCTTTAGGTTCGGCAATAATAATATCTCCCAACATGCCAAAACTAGCAGTCACTCCACCAGTTGTCGGTGACGTCAGAATCGATATATATAACAACTTTTTCTCCTTCTGATGAATATATAATGCAGAAGCTATTTTAGCCATTTGCATTAAACTAAAACTTCCTTCTTGCATACGTGCTCCTCCGGAAGCACACACAATAATTAATGGAAGAGATTCCGCGGTAGCGCGCTCGATCAGACGGGTTATTTTCTCACCTACTACAGAGCCCATACTACCTCCCATGAACTTAAAATCCATAACTCCGAGTGCGATAGTAATACCATTTAATTGACCTATGCCTGTTTGAATAGCATCAGTTAAACCTGTCTCTATTTGATAGAAAGTGATATGATCCTTATAAGATTCATCCTCAGAATTAAGATTATCAGAATGAGAAGGTTCATTCTCAGAATAAAATTGAAGAACATCTAGAGTGTACATGTCTTCATCCATAGGACGCCAAGTGTCACGATCAATTGGAAGTTCTATTCTATCTGAACTATTCATTTGCAGATAATATCCACATTCTTTACAAACACTTTGATTCTCTCTCAAGAATCTGAGATATAGCAAGTTCTCGCAATTATCACATTGAGCCCATAACTTCTTAATTTTAGCGTAATCAATACTTTTATTCTTGTTTTTCTCCGTCTCATTGGCATCCTTACTATCCCTTTCGACCGAATTTTTTAGTAATGCAGTTATTTTACGCTTGTCTTCGAACCACTCCTTTATAGACATAGAGTTTTCCTTCCATATAAAGGTGAAATTTGTTACTTTTCCTATCTTATTTTGTATGAAGAGAAGTCGTATAAGTATAAATACAATGATGAAAATTATTAATCAATAGTGGAATGAATCATTGAGAAATCATTTCCATTCATTATTGATTAGGAATCTGAAGTATCGATCCGGGATTATGATAGAATACTTTATTCTATTATAAAGAAAGATTCTCTCCTATACCGCGATGGAAAGGAATTTTAATTTCAAATACAACATCTTTTGGGCTAGAAGGGATTTGAACCCTTGACTTCACGGTCCGGAACCATGAGCTCTGATCCACTGAGCTACCAACCCTATCGAATGATCTATAAGATCATTGTAAAGGATGAATAGGATTCGTTATCGAATGCTTGACCCAAAAAAATTTCCAAGGTTAAATATCTCAAACAGAGTTATTTAACCTTGGAAATATCTATATATCAATATCTACATAGATATTTTTATATAGATATAAAAATAGGGAATTTCCATATATTGATATCTGAAATCCCATATCTCCGCTTACGATTTGGACTAATATTTGGGGTAGTAGTAAAATATTGGGCCGAGTCCGATTGGTAGAACGAAAGTCACTGGATTACAAGACATCAATCGCATCAAATTCAAATTTGATCTCCTTCCATATTTCACAAGCAGCAGCTAGTTCAGGACTCCATTTAGCAGCTTCACGGATCACTTCATTACCTTCACGAGCAAGATCACGTCCTTCATTACGAGCTTGTACACAAGCTTCTAGAGCAACCCGATTAGCTACTGCACCAGGTGCATTTCCCCAAGGATGTCCCAAAGTTCCCCCACCAAACTGTAGTACGGAATCATCCCCAAAGATCTCGGTCAGAGCAGGCATATGCCAAACGTGAATACCTCCTGAAGCTACGGGCAGAACACCTGGCATAGATACCCAATCTTGAGTGAAGTAAATACCACGACTTCGATCTTTTTCGATAAAATCATCACGCAGTAGATCAACAAACCCTAAAGTTACGTCTCGTTCCCCTTCAAGTTTACCTACTACAGTACCGGCGTGAATATGATCTCCACCGGACATACGCAATGCTTTAGCCAGTACCCGGAAATGCATACCATGAATTCTTTGTCTGTCAATAACTGCATGCATCGCGCGGTGAATGTGAAGAAGTAGGCCGTTGTCTCGGCAATAATGAGCCAAAGAAGTATTTGCGGTAAAACCTCCCGTCAGATAGTCATGCATAACGATAGGAACTCCCAATTCTCTTGCAAATATTGCCCTTTTCATCATTTCTTCACATGTACCTGCAGTAGCATTCAAATAATGTCCCTTAATTTCACCCGTCTCAGCCTGAGCCTTATAAATTGCTTCCGCACAAAAGACAAAACGATCTCTCCAGCGCATGAATGGTTGGGAATTTACGTTCTCATCATCCTTAGTAAAATCGAGTCCACCACGGAGACATTCGTAAACTGCTCTACCATAGTTTTTGGCTGATAGACCCAATTTTGGTTTGATAGTACATCCCAATAAAGGACGACCATATTTGTTCAATTTATCTCTTTCAACCTGGATACCATGAGGTGGACCCTGAAAAGTTTTGGAATAAGCAGGGGGAATCCGCAAATCTTCCAAACGTAGAGCCCGTAGGGCCTTGAATCCAAATACATTACCTACAATGGAAGTGAACAAGTTAGTAACAGAACCTTCTTCGAAAAGGTCTAAGGGGTAAGCTACATAGGCAATAAATTGAGTCTCCTCTCCAGGAACGGGCTCGATATCATAGCATCGCCCCTTGTAACGATCGAGACTAGTAAGTCCATCGGTCCAAACAGTGGTCCATGTACCGGTGGAAGATTCAGCAGCTACTGCTGCTCCCGCTTCTTCAGGTGGCACCCCGGGTTGAGGAGTTACTCGGAATGCTGCCAAGATATCTGTATCCTTGGTCTGATATTCAGGAGTATAATAAGTTAATCTGTAATCTTTAACACCAGCTTTGAATCCGACACTAGCTTTAGTCTCTGTTTTTGGTGACATAAGTCCCTCCTTTATTAATAATTATTTCTCGCAAGGACGAGGTCTGCTCGACATGGACCGAACGTAAACAATCAATTTTGAAAGAAATATCCTACAAAAAGTCGTCCGTTATTGGGGTGCTAGATACACTCTCATTGTATAATGTTCTTTATGTATGACGCAACCCAATCTTTGCTCTTGAAGTTCTTCCTCCATGGATTGACCCGAGAACCTTTCAGTGGTTAAACTAGTTCATGAATGAAATCAAGGAACCGAATTGATCTTTGACCATAATGGTGCGAATTGTCCGAAAATACATATACAGATGTGCGTATGAAGAGAAGAGATAATGATCAATGAGAGAAAGGTCATGAATATCAAGTTTCATATTTCACAGATGATCTGGACATAATTTTGAAGTATTTTCGGTTTTAGTTATGGAGAAATTGGTTCTAGTTATAGATAAATCGAAGACTTCCTCATGATCCTTATTCATATCCATCTACCTACTTCATATTCCAAATATGGATGAATTTAAACTTTTCAATAAAGTTGGATTTTACCAAGGTGGTAACTTCCATTTCTTATTTACTGGTCTGATCGACCCAATATGGAACATTTTTTTTTATTGATGATATTGGCAAAATCTTATTTATATATTATTCATGAAAATAATTTCCATTTTTGTATGAGAAAAAATCCTCTTGTTCTTGGGGTTTCCGCACGTGTAGAAAAAAATGTGGGACGTATTGCTCAAATCATTGGCCCAGTACTGGATGTCTCTTTTCCTCCAGGTAATATGCCTAATATTTACAATTCATTGACAGTTAAGGGTCAAGGTACAGCCGGTCAAGAAATTCAGGTTACTTGTGAGGTACAACAATTATTAGGAAATCATAAGGTTAGAGCTGTAGCTATGAGTGCTACAGATGGTTTGACGAGAGGAATGAGAGTGATTGACACGGGAGCTCCTCTAAGTGTTCCAGTTGGTGGAGCTACTCTCGGACGAATTTTCAATGTTCTTGGAGAACCTGTCGATAATTTGGGTCCTGTGGATGCTGGCATAACATCTGCTATTCATAGACCTGCTCCCGCCTTTACAGAGTTGGATACAAAATTATCCATCTTCGAAACAGGCATTAAAGTAGTAGATCTTTTGGCTCCTTACCGCCGTGGGGGAAAAATTGGTTTATTTGGAGGAGCTGGAGTGGGTAAAACAGTACTCATTATGGAGTTGATCAACAACATTGCTAAGGCTCATGGAGGGGTATCTGTATTTGGAGGAGTAGGAGAACGTACCCGTGAAGGGAATGATCTTTACATGGAAATGAAAGAATCGGGAGTAATTGATGAACAAAAAATATCAGAATCAAAAGTGGCTCTGGTCTATGGTCAGATGAATGAACCACCGGGAGCTCGCATGAGAGTCGGTTTAACTGCTCTAACCATGGCCGAATATTTCCGAGATGTCAATGAGCAAGACGTACTATTATTTATTGATAACATCTTCCGTTTTGTCCAAGCGGGATCAGAGGTATCCGCCCTATTAGGCAGAATGCCTTCCGCCGTGGGTTATCAGCCAACTCTTAGCACGGAAATGGGTTCTTTGCAAGAGAGAATTACTTCCACAAAAAAGGGATCCATAACCTCGATTCAAGCAGTTTATGTACCTGCTGACGACTTGACCGACCCTGCTCCTGCTACGACATTTGCACATTCAGATGCTACTACCGTACTATCGAGAGGATTAGCTGCGAAGGGTATCTATCCAGCAGTGGATCCTTTAGATTCAACATCGACTATGCTCCAACCTTGGATCGTAGGCGAAGAACATTACGAAACTGCACAAGGGGTTAAGCAAACTTTACAACGTTATAAGGAACTTCAAGACATTATAGCTATTCCTGGACTGGATGAATTATCAGAGGAAGATCGTTTAATCGTGGCAAGAGCAAGAAAAATTGAACGTTTCCTATCACAACCCTTTTTCGTAGCAGAGGTATTCACAGGTTCCCCGGGCAAATATGTGGGTCTCATGGAAACAATTAGAGGTTTTCAAATGATCCTTTCTGGAGAATTAGATGGTATTATCGAACAGTCTTTTTATTTGGTGGGTAATATTGATGAAGCTACCGCGAAGGCTATAAACTCCAACATGGAAAGTTAATTCTGAAAATGACCCTAAATCTTCGTGTACTGTCTCCTAATCGAGTCATTTGGGATTCAGAAGTTAAAGAAATAATTCTATCTACTAATAGTGGTCAAATTGGCGTATTACCCAATCATGCTTCACTTGTGGCAGCTGTAGATATAGGAGTTATGAAAATACGTCTCAATGGGAAGTGGTCCACTATGGCTATGATGGGCGGTTTCGCCAAGATAGACAGTGATAGAATCACTATATTGGTAAATAATGCAGAGAGAGATGTTGACATCGATCCCCAAGAAGCCCAGGAAAATTTTCGAATAGCTAAAGCTGACTTAGCTCGAGCCGAAGGCAAAAGACAAGCAATTGAGGCTGATGTAGCTCTGAAAAGGGCTAGAACACGATTAGAGGCTATCAATGCTAGCCCCCCCGTCTCTAATTAACATTTTCTATAATGATCTGAAAAATGATTCAATGTTCCGCCTCGATCCAAACACGTGGAGTAAAACTTATTAGATACCATTGAAAACTCGATGGCATCTAATAAGTTTACCTACTATTGGATTTGAACCAATGACTCTCGCCGTATGAAAGCGATACTCTAACCACTGAGTTAAGTGGGTCATTTATTCTCATAGGTAGAGTTGGATTTATAAACGATTCTAAATCGAAATCGAATTAAATGTATAGACAATGTATGTGTCCCTGGCACAGATCGAACTTATTGGAACGTATTGGATCATAGTATTGGATCATAGTATTGGATCATGAAATATCTACCTTGACATAAAGTGATCCATCTGGTTAGTATAGTAGTGTATCACCAAGACTGGCAAGGAAGGGCTATAGCTCAGCAAGGTAGAGCACCTCGTTTACACGTGCGCCAATGGTTTTCGGGAGAGTTTATCGATTCGTCCGATCCACGAAATAGATTCTATGTGAAATAGTCTTACTCTATAAATTTGTTTCTCTGGGGAACAATAGCATGACAAAGATGAAGTTCGATCTGATTCGAATTATGGATCTAATTGATATGGTCAATCCCAGCTCCGTTCAATGCCAGGCATAATGAGTATAATACGGGGACCTCAAAATAGATTCTTTTCGCTCTATGAACTTTTAGGTGTATGAAGTGTCATATTTTACTTTTGGAGCGATAGAAGAGACTCTATTTGAGTCAATCTATGCCCGAGCAAGGCAGACCTACGTCAAAGAAACCTTTTGAATAACTTTGGGATTGCTTCCGAAGGGTAAGAATTTGGAGCACACGGAGCCATATTAGTATCTTACCGGAAAGAGGAGAATGGCAGACTAACCGATCTTTCCATCAGTTAATGAAAGAGCCCAATGCGAGAAAATGCATGTTGGGTTCTTGGAACAGTTCAAATTATTTTGATAATAAGAACTTTGATCTGTTCTACCGAGAAGGTCTACGGTTCGAGCCCGTATAGCCCTATACATTCCACTAAGTGATACTATTTATATATATCCCCTCATAGTCCGTCCCTATGACTTGGCCTTGAAAAGTCTTTCAGATCATATCAATCTCATGTCCTTATCGAGATCGATGGATGGATGGGAACGTTGGACCAGAGCAGGCATATTAGTATTTTGGATCGATCGAGATTGATCCGATACCAGATGATCAAACCTATAAACTATTTTATTTTTTTTTTATCGCTAGTTCTTCGAAAAATTCGAGAGTTCTCTCGAATATCATATGTTCCAAGCAATCCATAGAGCAGTCAAAGTATCGATCGGACATGTGACTTTTAGCTCCATCCAAACGCAACGCATTCCGTTGGGGTTGAACAAAATTTCCGTTCAATCGAAAATCCCGGATGTATCTATCCCTTTGCTAAATATCGGGGCGAAGATCTTGATCAACTAGGATTCTCTACAATAAGTTATGTGCGGTAAATCGAGCCTATTTTTGAACCATAGAAGTGGCAAGTACGACGGATATTCCAAATATCCTGGGCAGATAAATTCTCTGGAGTTGATCCATCCTAGCTAAAGGCGAACCTTTGGTTCGTTCTCTTTCTTCACCTAAGATCATCACATGGTTTTTGAGACCCAATATTTTCATATTGGGACAAACACTCTTCCTTGCTTCTAGTTCCGTTCTGGTAACATATCACAAAAATGCAATCTACCGGCTATGCATATTAGATCTACATCTGGACCAACGTTTGCTTGAATCTACCCCACTATTTTATAGAATACACATATTTCATGGAATGCGTTCTGGAACAAACAATAGAATAAAGAAGTCTGTTGGGTTGGGACGAAAGAAACTATTACCCCTTGTCCAGAAATTATGTGGACAGCGACCCAAAATAAGCTGCTTTCTGCCCCGTTACAAATAGATATCTACTCGGCAATAGATCTGTCCGAAATTATTTTATATCATTGTGAGATGAGTGGGCTCATCTCATAACGAACTTATACGTGAAAGATTTGATACGTTCCACGGATCGATTGACGCCTACCAATTCTGTTCGTTCGCTTGACCTAAACTTTCAAACGAATTAACTGAAAGACAACAATCAAATTTATATTTGATTCATCAAATGTTCACTATCTCCGTCGGTAGATGAGCCTTTAAATTTGTATCTTTGTCCCATAACCTGCATAATAATATAACAAAGAACTTGATTGTATCCTAACCGTGCATGTAAGATAACAAAATTTTCCAGATTGGAAAACCCTATACCTTCTAATACGAGAAGGAAGGATACAAGTTCAAATGGTCTAGATTCATCGAATCTGAATATATGATAAGCGAATAGGGTCGAACTTGTCGACACAGCCACAACCTTGATCATTTTAAACAACGACTCTCCGATCAAATACCCTGCCCAGAGTTGTTCAAATGGACAAGATCTTAGTATCAAGATAAAACATACAATAAATCTCGAGATAGATCTCGATCTATTCCATTTACACCGAACCATTTTAATGGTTATGGTTCGTTACAACTCGAATAACGTGGGATCTACCGAACCAATCTGCAAAACTGTGTTAGTTGAAAACTAAAATCTGATAGGGAAAAACAATAATTATCGCCCATGAGTGAATAGACAAAGGATCGATACGAAAGAAGAAATATTCTTCTTTCACGTTAAAAAGAACGGAGGGAAGATGGGATCGGGATATTTCTCCGGGATAAATACGAAATACTTCATATTTMTCACATATTTGATAATAAGCCATACAACTTGTGCGAGAGTTGAGAGTTAGTCATCGATCTTGCTTTGATCCCCTATCAGAGGTCACCGACCCACATAAGAACAAACGTTAGCTCATTTTTTATTCTTGGAAGAAATGACTGTAGATAGATAAATTGGTTTTTTCCGGGGCGGACGTAGCCAAGTGGACCAAGGCAGTGGATTGTGAATCCACCACGCGCGGGTTCAATTCCCGTCGTTCGCCCATAAAAGAAGATAAAAAAAATCGGACTGGATCCGATTCGTTGTCATTTTCATATTTCGGTGAAAATATTTCTATCTATGTAATATAAATGGACACCCGAGCCCTCTTTCTTCGTGGGAAACATGAGCCCTTTATCGGACTTGAACCGATGACTTACGCCTTACCATGGCGTTACTCTACCGCTGAGTTAAAAGGGCCCCCTCATCATATATGAATGAGTGAGTTTACTATGGTAGATGGACAACAAATTAATTGGATATGGATGATCCATCTATCTTTATAGATATCAAGTTGAGAACATTATAGTAGCTCGTAGGGTAAGGATCCCTATACTGGAAACTCCGGGCTGAGCTGATACGAAGCGAATGGAGACAAGTTATGCCTGAGATCATTTGCTGAAATATGTTCGTATTGCTAGAAGAGCCAAAGGCTCAACGGGTCAGGTCCTATTGCAATTACTTGAAATGTGTTTGGATAATATTCTTTTTCGATTGGGTATGGCTCCCACTATTCCCGGAGCTAGACAATTAGTGAATCATGGACATATCCGGGTCAATGACCATATGGTAGATATACCAAGTTACCCTTGCAAACCTCAAGATGTGATTACTATAAGAGATCAACAAAGATTGAGAGCTAAGAATATGGAGCCATTCCAGTTTATGGCTCTTTTTCTTCCTGTAAGAGGAAGATCTTTCTAAAATAAATTAGAAAGAATTCAATTAGAAGATTAGAGGAGTTGAGCAAAAAAAATTCCTTGATAAAGGGAAAGAACAACCTAGAATTTCTAAAACTAGAATGGATAGAATCCTTTCTTCTCTCTCGGAAATAGAAGAGAGAGAAGAAAGGAATTCCGGAATTTGGATTCAAATGTGGAAGGAAAGAAGTGACGGAATATCCGTCAATGGGATTGTGGCGTGTATAGTTTAGTGATACAGGTGGGTTTTATTCGTTACATTATCAACTTAAATAGTTAAAGGATATTTTACATGGATCTCTGATCCATCCAAAGCTCTATCTATCTATAACTGAAGGGCCAAATACAACCATCAGAGTCAGAACAGTGAGCTGCGCAATAACTTCTAGATCCATTTGGTTTTCTTTCACCCTCCATTGACTGAATGTATGAATAAAATGTTGTCGGGATCAATCACTTTTCTTCTATTTTGTCTTCTTCGGACTCCTACCCATTGGTGTAGGTTCGATCAGGAACCTATGGCGTTGAGCAACTGATATATTTTACAATAATACATAAAATAGATAGAGAACCCTAAATAGATAGAGAACCCTTCAATATCTAGATAATAAAATTGGATACTGGAGATAAATAAATGGACTAATCCATGTAACGCATTTAATCAAACTGATTGGGGAGGGAATGAAGATATGGCAATAGAATTCCAATTTTTGATAGCTTCTTTTCTTGCTTTTACAGCATTTTTTCTAGCTATCAAATTAGGTCAAGCACTGTATGACTGATTTTTTCTGCTTTTCTTGGCCTGGCCGATGGCCAGGCCAAGAAAAGCAGAAAAAATCAGTCATACAGAACTATTTTTAACGAAATGAACAATACGATTGACTGGATTGTTCTTTATCCAACTGAATAATTGCAATATTCATTATATTGCCGATACAATCTGTACATACTATGGTATACACCTTTACTCCACCATTCATTTTGTTATACATGAACTCTTCCATCTTGGAGAGATGGCTGAGCGGACCAAAGCGGCGGATTGCTAATCCGTAGTACGGATCATCCGTACCGAGGGTTCGAATCCCTCTCTCTCCGTTCGTCCACTATTGATCCTAAAAACGAATAACCCCGAATATTTCTACGGAACGGAAAAGACCTATTAACCTAGATACTTCCTATTTTGACCTTTTTTTTCATTGCATAGCACAAAATGATAAAGTTATCATTTTGACTGAGCATTTGAACTATGCTCAGTATTTTATTTTTTCCCGCAGTAAAGTATTACTGTTTAGTAGAAAAATGCTATTTTTAATCAAAATTTATATCTGACTTAGTCCATAAATTGCAAAGGTATCGTTCATGAACGAATGGAAGGATTAGAAGATCTCGTTTCTTTCCTCTTTTTTTATCAATATAAATGGGACCAATCCCTACATTGTGTATTGGTACATACAAACGATAAAATATCTTTGCCTCTCCCTGCTATTATGTATGAACAAAATGGTTTCAAACCTGTTCCATCATTAGCAATGTCCAAGTGAATAGATGTTCACTTTCGAGATGATCCGGGTCTAGCTCGATAACATGATCTCTTCCAATCCAATGTGAGAAAGTTACATAGTGTCTACTTTTTCCGATAAAGGGGTGTTTGCATGGGTTTGCCTTGGTATCGCGTTCATACCGTCGTATTGAATGATCCTGGACGGTTAATTTCTGTACATATAATGCATACAGCTCTAGTTGCTGGTTGGGCTGGTTCAATGACTCTGTACGAATTAGCAGTTTTTGATCCATCCGATCCTGTTCTTGATCCAATGTGGAGACAAGGTATGTTCGTTATACCTTTTATGACTCGTTTGGGAATAAAGGATTCATGGAGTGGATGGAACATCACCGGAGAAACTGTAATTAATCCCGGTATTTGGAGTTATGAAGGTGTGGCCGGGGCACATATCATGTTTTCTGGCCTGTGCTTTTTGGCAGCTATCTGGCATTGGGTATATTGGGATCTGGACATATTCTGTGATGAACGTACGGGAAAACGTTGTTTAGATTTGCCAAAAGTATTTGGAATTCATTTATTCCTCTCAGGAGTAGCTTGTTTCGGATTTGGAGCATTTCATGTAACGGGTTTGTATGGTCCTGGGATATGGGTGTCTGATCCTTATGGACTAACTGGAAAAATACAACCAGTGGATCCAGCATGGGGAGCTGAAGGTTTTGATCCTTTTGTTCCAGGAGGAATAGCTTCTCATCATATAGCAGCGGGTATTTTGGGTATATTAGCAGGTCTATTCCATCTCAGTGTTCGTCCTCCCCAACGTTTATACGTAGGATTACGCATGGGGAATATTGAAACGGTCCTATCCAGCAGTATTGCTGCTGTGTTTTTTGCAGCTTTCATTGTTGCTGGGACCATGTGGTATGGCTCCGCAACTACTCCGGTCGAATTATTCGGTCCCACTCGTTACCAGTGGGATCAGGGATACTTCCAACAAGAAATAGATCGACGAGTTCGTGCCGGTCTGGCCGAAAATTTAAGCCTATCAGAAGCTTGGTCCAAAATTCCCGAGAAACTCGCTTTTTATGATTACATTGGTAATAATCCAGCTAAGGGGGGGTTATTCAGAGCAGGTGCAATGGACAATGGAGATGGAATAGCTGTTGGTTGGTTAGGACACCCTATCTTCAAAGATAAGGAGGGAAATGAGCTTTTTGTACGTCGTATGCCTACCTTTTTCGAAACATTTCCAGTAGTTCTGGTGGACAAAGAAGGAATTGTGAAAGCCGATGTTCCTTTTAGGAGGGCAGAATCAAAGTATAGTGTTGAACAAGTAGGTGTAACTGTTGAGTTCTATGGTGGTGGACTTGACAGGGTCAGTTTTGGTGATCCTGCTATAGTTAAAAAATACGCTAGACGTGCTCAATTAGGTGAAATTTTTGAATTAGATCGTGCTACTCTAAAATCTGATGGTGTTTTTCGTAGTAGTCCAAGGGGTTGGTTTACTTTTGGACATGCTACATTTGCTCTCCTTTTCTTTTCTGGACACATTTGGCATGGTTCTAGGACCTTATTCAGAGATGTTTTTGCTGGTATCGACTCGGATCTGGATGCTCGAATAGAATTTGGAGCATTCCAAAAACTGGGAGATCCAACTACTAAAAGACAAGTGGTATGATATTGCTCCTATCTCTTCTCTAATAAATATTAGTACGAAAGCTATCTCCATAATTGTAAATTACGATCAAATCAAATCTATGGAAGCATTGGTTTATACATTCCTGTTGGTATCGACCCTAGGGATAATCTTTTTCGCTATTTTCTTCCGAGAACCACCCAAACTTCCGACTAAAGGGGGAAAATAATTTTGCTTCTCCAAATCGTCATTCTTTCTCTCCCATCAAAGAAAGAATGACCTTCCCTATAGGGAAGGTCATTCTTTCAATTAGTCCTCGTGATCCTCAAAAGGATCCCTAAGTTGTTTAGAGGGTTGCCCAAAGGCGGTGTATAGGGCATAACCAGTAAAGCTTACAAGTAAACAAGATATGGAGATGGTGACTAAGGTTGCAGTTTCCATTATTAGGTGATCCCAATATCATGGTATGTTTACCATATAATAACAAAGTTAACAGATCTCAACCAATACAATAGTTTCTATGGCTACACAGACCATTGATGATACTTCCAAAACCACGCCAAAAGAAACCCTTGTAGGAACGACCTTAAAACCGCTTAATTCAGAATATGGTAAAGTAGCTCCTGGATGGGGAACTACTCCTCTTATGGGTTTTGCAATGGCTCTATTTGCAGTATTCCTATCTATTATCTTGGAGATTTATAATTCTTCCGTTTTATTGGATGGGATTCCGGTTAGTTGGGGCTGAGGAACTCCAAAATTCACCTGGTGAGCTCTTGAAGAAAAAAAAAGAAGAACTGAGGGATTCAAACCCAGACCAAATAGTGGCTTTGAGTTTTTAGCTTATCTTGTTCCAATAGTTTGATCGTGTAATTACTTTTCTCTAAGGATTTTTGGAATATGGGTGTGCGACTTGTTGAAATCGATCCATATTTATAGTACAGAAGACCGATCTGTTATCTTCATCAAGATGGTCCTACCTCGTTGGATATTTCATTTCTAGAATATTGAATCTCTAGAGCACGAGGTCTATCATAGATATGTTCCGGGAAGATCTGAACTATGGTTTGTACCTATCATTTCCTCGTCACCAGACTTCCAATAAAGAAATTGAAAGAGGTATTTCCTATAATAAATCGAAGGATCTATCCCCTCTCATAATTATGCTGATTATGACCAAAGAATGATATAGTATCTGATTTCTCTTAGTTAGCATATTTCGTCGAATGAGCGAAAATGAAAAGGTTATTACCCAGAGAACCTTTTGGGGATTTGATAAAATCATCGGGGTCTAATTGAAATCTGAGGTTTGGATTGATTCATCTATTGAGATCTCGACAAGATAATTTCTATAAATCGTCTATATTAGTTCTTTTCTAGGGAACTGATATCACACGAATAGGGTAAAAGATCGTTCAAAGGGCCTATAGTGATTTATCATAGGGATGAGCCGACTTGAAATTTTGGCACTTTTTTTTAATTTTGGCACTTTTTTTAATTTTGGCACTATAGAGTCTTCTAATAGAAATGCTGGATTGTTTCGAATCATCTTCATTTCTCCAGCCGGTCAGGCAACGAACCCTCAAGTATCTCTTTTCCAAAATTTATTTATTCGTGTCCAAAAACATTTGCGTGTTCTTGTTCAAGCCGTATGAAGGGAAATTCTCATGTACGGTTTTTAGAGGGGGAATTTCAGTTTACCTATCTCAATAAAGTATACGATCGGTTCGAAGAGCGTCTCGAGATTCAGGCGATTGCGGATGATATCGCCAGTAAATATGTTCCTCCTCATGTCAATATATTTTATTGTCTAGGGGGGGTCACACTTACTTGTTTTTTAGTACAAGTAGCTACTGGTTTTGCTATGACTTTTTACTATCGTCCGACCGTTACAGAAGCTTTTGCCTCTGTTCAATACCTAATGACCGAAGTTAACTTTGGTTGGTTAATCCGATCAATTCATCGATGGTCGGCAAGTATGATGGTTCTAATGATGATCCTGCACGTATTCCGTGTTTATCTCACAGGTGGATTCAAAAAACCCCGTGAATTAACTTGGGTCACAGGTGTAATTTTGGCTGTGTTGACCGTATCTTTCGGTGTAACTGGTTATTCTTTGCCCTGGGATCAAATTGGTTATTGGGCAGTGAAAATTGTGACTGGTGTGCCTGAGGCTATTCCTGTAATAGGATCTCCTCTGGTAGAATTATTACGCGGAAGTGTTAGTGTGGGTCAATCTACCTTGACTCGTTTTTATAGTTTACACACTTTCATATTACCCCTTCTTACTGCTGTATTTATGCCAATGCACTTTCTAATGATCCGTAAGCAGGGTATTCCAGGTCCTTTATAGAGAGGAAAGATAGATTGAAAATAACTATTCATAACTTATTGTTCCGAGTAACGACAGTAATATATCATCGCCAGGAATATTTCTTATTCAAAAATGGAAATATCCATAGAAAATATGGTCCTCGGATTTCTCCTTTCGATTTTGGAGTATTATTCATCCAATACAAACAAATAATTGGAGTATATTCTCAGACGGAGAAGATGGATTATGGGAGTGTGTGACTTGAACTATTGATTAGGCCATGCAGATACTTTCTCCGATCTACCACATAAATATTTTTTATAAAATGTGTCTCTGTCCCAATTTCCTTATCAGAAATAGGAAGTTTAGCACCTGGGTGGAAAGGCATTGGTCAGTTTGTTCCGTTCCAAGAGAATTCTTTCTATGATCGAATCCGAATCAGGAAGGGCTCCGTGAGATCCGGACAATGGGACAATATTTTCATATATTCAATAATTGGACTATATGACTTTACTTCTCCTTTTCATAGTGTGAAAATGCATCCATTTCCCTTGCATCCATTTCGATGGGAAAACTATTGGAGTGAAAGAAGGGATCTAAGGAAGGAGAGAGGCCGGATCAATAACAAGTCAATACCTTGTATGCAAAAAAACTTTTGAGGTCTATTCGTGGTGATAAACACAAATTACAAGGACTAAGATGGTCCAAAAGGCATATCGATCATGATCGAATTTGTGAGCTTACTTGGGTCATGAGCATTTAACTGGAATAATAAAATGACCAATGATGGATGATCATAGACATTATTAGTTCCTATTTTTCCAATTTGTCTTCCATCACGGGAAAAATAAGTGATATATACTTCCTCCAGTTATTGTTCGAGCCGGATGATAAAAATTGGCATGTCCGGTTCTTTCGGGGGATAGATCCATAAAGATCTACTTATCCCAATAACAAAGAAACCTGACCTAAATGATCCTGTATTAAGGGCTAAATTAGCTAAAGGTATGGGACATAATTATTATGGAGAGCCCGCTTGGCCCAATGATCTTTCATATATTTTTCCAGTAGTAATTTTAGGTACTATTGCATGTACAATAGGTTTAGCGGTTCTAGAACCATCAATGATTGGTGAACCAGCAAATCCATTTGCAACTCCTTTGGAGATATTGCCCGAATGGTATTTTTTCCCTGTATTCCAAATACTTCGTACAGTACCTAACAAATTATTAGGTGTCCTTTTAATGGGCTCAGTACCCGCGGGATCATTGACGGTGCCTTTTCTAGAGAATGTGAATCAATTTCAGAATCCATTTCGTCGTCCAGTAGCTACAACAGTATCCTTGATCGGTACTGCAGTAGCCCTTTGGTTGGGTATTGGGGCAGCGTTGCCTATTGATGAATCTTTAACTTTAGGTCTTTTCCAATTTGATCCAACTGTCGAATATAAAAATATTTTAATTTTTTTATTCATATATCTAGGGAGTAGTTGCTTTAAGACAAATTATATCTCCCTAGATATACCTATCTTGTCAGATATTTCTTTCGAATATTCCACGAAAGAGAGATATGTCAAAGATTCTCATGACTCTCCAAAAGAACTTGGGGAAAGGAAATGAAGAGATGAAATGAACCATTTTATGAACCCGAAACTAATTCCTGGGTGGATCAATTGCAAAAAGTTTTTGTAGAACTTCCAATACCTGTTCGACAGATTCCTTCCCGAAGTGTTCAATTCTCATTAGATCTTCTCGACTGTAATTTAAGAGGTCCAATAATGTATGTATATTGGCTCTTCTGAGGGAGTTATAGATTTTTGGGGGTAACTCTAATTGGTCAATGAAAATAAGTTGAAATGCAATTTTTTCTTTCGTTTCCCCCGTATCAGTCAATAAGTGCGAAAGGGGGAAGGGAAGCATATTAGATCCTTTTTTATTGTTCATTCCATCGATGTTCTGTTCCTCTCCATGCAGGAAGGGAATAAATAAGTCGATCAAATTTCGAGAAGCTTCGTAAAGTGCCTCCCTAGGAGTTAACCCCCCATTCGTCCATATTTCCAGGAAAAGGACTTCTCGTATTTCATTTCCGCTCCCATAGGAATGAATACTATAATTCGCATCGCGAACAGGCATAAAAACAGCATCTATAGGAAAAATTCCGTCCTGATAATTATTTGGACTATGTATAATATATCCGCGATTTTTTTCAATTTGTAATCTGATATCAGAAGTAATTGATTTAGTAAGTCTAGCTATATGTTGTGTAGTATCAATTATTTTCACAGAAGGTGGTAATATGATATCTTGAGCAGTTACATTTCTGGGTCCAACAATATAAATAGAAGCTTCTCGGATTCCGTATGAGTCACTTCTAAGTACAATTTCTTTTAGATTCATCAAAATGTCATGTACTGATTCTTCAATACCTATTATCGCGGAATATTCATGTTTTATGTTCTCTAATTTTACACGTGTGATACATGTTCCTTCTACTTCTCCAAGTAAAGCTCTTCGCATTGCGATGCCTATTGTATCGGCTCGACCTTTGCGTAGCGGGGATAGAGCAAAACGGCCATAATGAAGACGCTTACTGTATGCTCTGGATTCGATGCATTTCCATCGTAGTGTCTGAATAGAGACTGAGATTTCATCTCGAATCATACCAAGAATATTTGATCAGATCATTAAATCATTTCTTTCTCTTGAAATTCATTCAATTCTTACACACGTCTCTTTTTGGGAGGTCTACATCCATTATGTGGCATAGGGGTTACGTCACGTACAAAACTTAATAGTATGCCACTTCTACGAATGGTTCGTAATGCTGTATCTCTCCCTCGACCAGGGCCACTTATCATAACTTCTACTCGTTCCATACCCCGATCCATTAATGCACGAATAACATTTTCTGCTGCAGTCTGGGCAGCAAATGGTGTACCTCTCCTTGTACCTTTGAATCCACAGGCACCAGCAGAAGACCAAGAAAGAACTTGTCCCCGTACATCTGTAGCAGTCACTATGGTATTGTTAAAACTTGCTTGAACGTAAATAACTCCTTTGAGTACTCGATGTTCATTCCTACGTGAACCAATTCTTTTTATAGTTTTTGACATATTAATCATTATGAGTTCAGTTCGAAAAATGCATATCGAAATCTATTTTACCACTAGATCCGTTAATTGATATAGAAGAGGATTACCCCTGTTTTTGCTTATGTCTCGGATTAGAACAAATTATCATAACTCGTTTCCGTCTACGAATTGGTCGACATTTTCCACAAATTCTACGAATAGAAGCACGAATTTTCATATTTGTGACCCTCCAATTTGCTCATATTACATTTTGTTTCCTGAGACAGAGAGTCTGTTTCATCTATGATTCTCGATCCCTATCAGATGTTCAAAAGGTGATTCAATCCTTTGAAGATTTGTTGCTAAGTCTATATATTATACGTCCTTTGGTTAAATCATAAGCACTTAATTCGACCTTGACCCTATCTCCTGGTAGTATTCGTACGGAATTACGTCGAATCCTACCCGAAATATGAGTCAGAATCTGACATCCATTATCTGTCAGAACTCGAAACATACCGTTGGGGAGTGATTCAGTAACCAAACCTTCCGCATGGATCAGATTCTGTTTCTTCATCGAATCTCCTCCTCTTTTGATTCAAAAACTTGACTAACGTGCTTGGATGAAGATGAATGGTGTCTCGACTTGCTCCGACTTTTCTTACTATGGGGATATCTTACAGAATCAATATTTTTGGACAACATTTGGATTAATTACCATACATAACATAAAATTTCTCCTCCAATTTTTTTCTGTCGAGCTTCTCGATCCGTCAAAATTCCTTGGGAAGTAGAAAGAATTACGATCCCCATTCCACCTAGAACTTTTGGAATTTCTCGATAATTAGAATAAATTCTCAAACCAGGTTTGCTGGTACGCTTTGACGTGGTCATATATGTCCTTTTCTTCCTTCTCCGATATTTTGAAGTCGATATCAAAAAAGATTTTTGGCCTTCCTGATGTTCCCTAACATCTTCTATAAAACCTTCTCGTAAAAGGATCCTTCCAATGTTCTTGGTAATATTAGTAGCTGTTACTCGAACCGTTCCTTTTTCTACCATGTCAGCGTTTCTTATAGAAGTAATTAGATTGGTAATAGTATCGTTACCCATGACGAACGAATTCTTAGGAATTCCTGGTCTCGATATAAAAGGCATGTTCGATCTTCTTTGAGGAATATGCCTGAGGTGCAATGAATTTAATTGATCCATGTACCATTTGATGAACCTTAAGTCAAAGATTCTTACAAGATCTATCAGTACTTATAATACTTCGGGAGCCAATGAAACTATTTTCGTGAAATTCAATTGTCTCAATTCCTGAGCAACCGGACCAAAAACTCGAGTTCCTTTTGGATTTCCTTCCTGATCAATGACAACGGCTGCATTGTCATCAGATCGTATCATCATTCCATTGTCACGTTCAAATTCTTTACAGGTGCGTATAACTACGGCTCTAACTACTTCCGATTTTTCCAGGGGCATGTTAGGTACTGCTTCTTTAATTATAGCAATGATAACATCACCTATATGAGCGCATTTACGATTACTTGCTCCTAGAACTCGAATACACATTATTTTTCGGGCTCCACTGTTATCCGCTATATTCAAATAAGTTTGAGACTGAATCATTTTTCCTCCAAAATATTTTTTACCTCGGCAGATAACATGAAAAAAAGGAAGAGTTCTTACGAACTAGTAATCTTCTTCCACCAGAAATAACTCTTTGATTCTGTATGGATGGGTTGGGTTAAGTAGTAACAAATTGAGTACGTATAGGCATTTTGTATGCAGCTATTCTAGCAGCTGCTCTAGCGACGGTTTCGGATACTCCGCCCATTTCATAAAGTATTCGACCTGGTCTGATGACAGATACCCAATATTCAGGAGATCCTTTCCCGGAACCCATACGTGTTTCTGCAGGTCTCATTGTAATAGGTTTGTCGGGAAATATACGTACCCATATTTTTCCGCCACGACGGGCATAACGATTAATCGTTCTTCGTCCGGCTTCTATCTGCCCAGATGTGATCCAAGCGGGTTCAAGTGCTTGAAGAGCGAATCTACCGAAACAAATGCGATTGCCGCGGTAAGATACTCCTTTCATTCTTCCCCTATGTTGTTTACGAAATTTTGTTCTTTTTGGGTTATAGTCGATGGTTAATAGTATTTTGATCCCATCTCTAATCCAGAACCGGACATGAAAGTTTCTTCTCATCCGGCTCCTCGTGAATAATCAATGTGTAGATAAATGAGTCTATATCTATGCATTACACATATTGTATATAGAATATAATTTACAGGACGAATAACTCTTACATTTCCATCCAATGTCTTAATAAAGAATTTCACAGGCGAATATTGACTCTTCCAGTATTTGCTCCATGGGGTCGACTTACCTATAGACTCCAATGATATTAATTGGTTTTTGGTTTATTTCGCCATCCTATCCAATGAATGATTAAGATTCCTATATGATCTTATGCAGTCATAGGTTCCATCGTTCCATAGCTTCTATCTAAATGCCCAGGTCTTCCCTCCGCAATGGAGCTTTCTTTTCATCTGTTACGGAATCAATTTCCTTAGTTTCCATCGACCCGAAGCTCTTTCTCCTTCATAAACTGAATTCCTTCAATCTTGCTTGAATGAATCAGGATGATTCTTATGCTTTATCACACTGCTTTTTGGAGGGTAGTTAATGAACCATACAATATTGGGAGAATATTTCTCCTTTTTCTTCTTTTTCCGCATTACCAAACACCTTTCTCGCTTCACGAGAGATCAAAATATCATATCATTTTTTATCTCGTGGAAGAAAGTATTTACGAGGTGATAGTATCTACCCATAGTTATTGGATCTTGGCAATATGAAGCAATGAGTTGTCTCTAGTTTATTTATAGAGACCAATCCGTTCTTATTTCGAGTTCTCCATAACATAACTTCGGAAAAGAATGAAAAGCTCAATTCCAACGAGTCGCACACTAAGCATAGCACGGTTCCAAAATGGTAAATCTAATTTCTATTCGATCTGATAGAATTGATGATCCATGATCGGGCAGATTGGAAAAAAAGACCAATTATTCCTACTCTTCTAAAATCCAAATTTTTATCCCTAAAACTCCATAGATGGTTTTAACCGGATAATAACAATAATCAATCCTAGCCCGAATTGTCTGTAGGGGAACCCTACCTCCCCTGTCCCATTCGACCCGGGCAATTTCCTTTCCATCGAGACGTCCTGCAATTTGGATCTGAATACCTTCTACCTCTTCCCGTTCAGCCAGTTCAATAGCTTTCTTCATTGTTTTTCTGAATGGAACTCTCTTCTCTAGCTGTAGGGCAATATACTCTGCAAGAATATTAGGTTTTCTATAGGGTTTCGCAACTTTTTCTATAGCAATGTGAAGTTTTCGGTCCACAGAATCGAGCATATTTAGTACATCATTTCTTAATTTTTCAATTCCTTGACCCCTACCTTCTATTAACAACAAGTTGGGAAATCCAATATAGATTTTGACCTTAATCAAATCGATCTTTCTGCGAATCTCTACACGTGCAATTCCTCCATAATTCGAGGAGCTCTTTATATGCGTTCGTACATAGTTTTCAATGCAAGTACGTATTTTTTGATCTTCTCGGAGATCTTTGGAATAATTCCTTTGTTGTGCGAACCAATGGGAACGCTCATTTTGAGTTACACCAAGTCTAAAACCAAGTGGATTTATTTTCTGCGCCATACATATCCTTTTTTTCGGGATTCTATTGACATAATCGGATCATTCGATCTGGAGATTTCCTCCGATACAATAGTTATATGACAAGTGGGTTTCTTTATTGGATAACCGCGTCCCTGAGCTCTAGGTTGAATCCTTTTAAAAACAGCACCCTCATTCACTTCGACTCTACCAACGAGTAAATTGGCTTTGTTCAAACCCATATTGTGATTTGCATTCGCCGCCGCAGAATGAATTAATTGTGATATGGGATAACAGGCCCCATAAGGCATCAGTTCCAATATCATAAGTGCTTGTCCATATGAACGACCACGAATTTGATTAATTACTCTACGCGCTTTATGAGCAGACATACGTATATTTCTCGCCAAAGCTCGTATTTCTGGACCTGGACTATTATTTCCCATTGACTCCATCCTCCCTAATGAATGACAAGTCTTTCTCAATTAACGACGAGATTTCTTATCGTTTCTTGCATGTCCCTGAAAAAGTAGGGTAGGTGCAAATTCCCCCAATTTGTGGTCTACCATACGATCTGTTACATAAATGGGTAAATGTTCCCTCCCATTATGAACAGCAATTGTATGACCGATCATTGCGGGTACAATGACAGATGCCCGGGACCAAGTAACTATTATCTTCTTTTCTTCTTTTATGTTTAGATTTTTAATTTTCCTCAATGAATGATTAGCCACAAAAGGATTTTTTTTCAGTGAACGTGCCATGATCAATTACCTTTCTTTCCTTTTTTTTATGGATATCCAACCATTCTTACTCACGTCGACGAAGGATTGAAGCATCACTGTATCTATTTCTCTTCCGACTTTTCTTTCCAAGTGCACTATAGCCCCAGGGGGTCACAGGTTTTTTCCTGCCAATTGGGGTTCTTCCTTCCCCGCCTCCATGAGGATGGTCTACAGGGTTCATAGCTACTCCTCTTACCTCAGAACGCTTACCCAACCAACGTTTAGCTCCGGCTTTACCGAAACTTCTATTGTTTGCAGTGATATTACCCACTTGTCCAATTGTGGCTGAGCAGTTCTCAGATATTAAACGAACTTCTCCAGATGGTAATCTTAATGTGGCCGATCGATCTTCTTTTGCGATCAGTTCTGCTACAGCACCTGCCGCTCTAGCCAATTGTCCACCCTTTCCAAGTGTTATTTCTATGTTGTGTATAGCCGTGCCTAAGGGCATATTGGTTGAAGTAGACTCTTATTCCGATGAATAAAAATCCCTTCCCAAACTGTACAAGCCTCTCTCAGGGCATACAGCTTTCTGGATGTATATTATATTCACATATATTGAATAAATATAATCGAGATGAGAAGGAGCATCTATTGTATTCTCTATGTCCCGATTCTCTACATCCTAGGTCTCTCTATTCCATCATCTGGCTTATATTCTTTATGTAGCATTCAGAATGAATGACTTTATCAAATTACGCTAATACTTTCGTATGTTATGGATAACGTAGGAGGCATATTAAACATCTTTTTCTCTTCTCTCTCTTTTTACTTTTTTCCTCTCCCCATCTTTTTATTTTGGGAATTACTACCACTGTCCAGCTCCGAATCCGCCTCTGACCATCAGATCAAATGTGAGTAACTTGTCTTTTTAGAGGGTGCCTCTATCCCATTTTGTTCATGCTTCGGACAAACAATCAGGTCCTCTCCATATTATTATATCTTCGGAATCAATGATCCGATATGAACAATTTTTGAATCCAATCACCTGCTGTCATTTATCCTCAGTTTCCCTTTGGGGTTCGTCCCGTAAAAGTGTCCTAGTTGGATCAGTGATAGATTTATAGGTTTCGCTGTAAACCCAATCGGTTGCTTCCGATCACGTAAATTAATAATTCAAACCGCACTCAGAGGTAGGGCATTTCCTATTGATATAGGAGCTTTTGGACCAGAAAGAATAGTATCTCCAATCATGACCCCTCTGGGATGCAGAATATACATCTTATCGCCATTCTTGTAATGCACCTTGCAAATGTATGCACTTCTATTAGGGTCGTATTCTATGGTTACAATTTCTCCTGATATGTGTTCCTTATTCCGTCGAAAATCAATTTGACGATACAGACGCTTGTGACCCCCTCCCCTGTGTCTTGCAGTAATAATTCCTCTTCCATTACGACCTTTCCCACAATGATGTTGTCCAGAGGTCAATTTCTTCTGCGGGTCCAACTGCACTCTTCCATCGAAACCTGATACAGATCTATTGCGTGTATCCGGAGTTAAAATTCTATATGAACGGATGGCCATTTAGTTTCAAATTTGAAATCTTATTGTTCTGAAAAGAGTGGAATAGAATCACCGGTTCTAAGTGTAATAATCACACGTTTACAACGTATTGGATGTCCTATCATTGACCCTCTCTTTCCTCCTTTTTCAGGGAGGCGATAGCTGTTCATAGCTATTACTTTAACATCGAAGAAATGTTCAATCCAATTTTTAATCTTTGTTTTGTTCGATTGCGAATCGACGTTAAAAGTATATTGGTTCCTTTCCAATAGACGAATACTTTTCTCTGTAAGTACTGGATATTTCACTTCATCCATAAATTTTTYCCCTCCTTTTCTCCTTTTTTTCCCGTAAAGCCTGTAGCTATTATTATATCGGATCATATACCAATTTCATTATACAGATATATCATAGTTTAGGTATGGAAGTTATGCACGAACGTAATGCTCACAACTTTCCTCTGGATCTAGCCGCTGTTGAATCTATTTCAATAGGTGGATAATACTCTGATGGATTGTTATCATGTATTGCTTAATTGAAGCATACCAAGCCTTTCATTCATTTTATTGAAAGGCTTGGTATGCTTCAATTGTTTGGTGTTATTCTTCATACTTCTTCCCATTCCATCAATAATGGATATGTGCAGTTCCGCTGCATCCAGCAGGAATTGAACCCGCGAGTTCGCCAATTATGAGTTGGGCGCTTTAACCATTCAGCCATGGATGCTGGATAAAGATCATCAACATATTCATTCTATAATATGAGTATAGACTCAGATCTAAATTTGGGTAGTTCGGGATTGGGACCCATTTACATTCTTTCTCTCATACTTGATTCATGTCAAATATTCTCAATAGACATTCAAATAACATTTCATTGAATTAATTTGATAATAAGCCATGGACGAAACAAAATATGTGAATCAATTAGAATTGATTGTATTTATTGTTCGGTCCTTTGGTCTTCCACTCATGGTGGGTGGGATAATAATGAAGAAGTTGACGTAAAAATATAATAATTTTATCTATTTCAAAGGAGTATATTCATGTTCCTATTTCCCTAATATAATACTTTCTGGCTGGATATTTTAATTAATATATAGTATCATTCCTACCTATTCTTGCATCCTTGATTTCCAGAGCTTTGGCTCCCATTGGTCAAGAACCGGACTACTAGTTACGAATCAAGTATCGAACCAATGGGAAGATACTTGGATCCGATCTAAGATAATTATATGTTCGCTCCAGTTCTTGTTGTTCTTGATGTTGGAACAGTCTCCCTTTCTCTATGGGCTATGAGTTCTAGTATACAGGGTATATCTGCATTTATAGGAGCTTCAATTCTCGTGCTTATTTTCATCGTTGGTTCAGTCCATGCGTGGCGAAGAGGAACATTGGGTCCTTAATTTCCGAGTGGGGGAGGTAAGTACAAAATGACATAAACCCAATGATGAATCCTATGAAGTTACCTTTACTCGATCAAACAATTTTGAATCCAGATATTTCAACTACCCCAAACGATCTGTCGAACGAATTGGGCCAAACTCTCCAGTTTATGAACGCTCCTTTACAGTATTAATTGTGGTTTCATCAAATTCGCTTCATTAATAGATTCGCGATTCGACTCCGATCGTTACGGTCCGGTACCAAGATCTGGACCTAGACGAGTTTACCTCATTATAACAGCGGGGACTGTGACCATGAAAAAGGCTCCTTCTGTAGTGAGATTTATTATACGAACAAATGCCGGAACCAAAATATGTAGTTGCCCTGGAGCATGTACTATCACAGAGAAATGTTTGGTACAGATTATTATAGTACCGTTCGCAAAGTAGATAAGTTAATTCCTGTGTCTATTCGCCAGATTGCCCACCTGAACCAGAGGCTATTATAGATGCTATAACGAAACTTCGTGAAAGAAAAGATAGTTCGATGGATATATGAGGCCCGAACTCCAACAAGGAAAGAATAAAATATTTCACTATAAATCATAGGGATCATCATATTGGATCCAGTATTCATACTAGAAACTATGGTCAAAAGTTATTACATCAATCTTATGAACCTCAATTCGAATCTACTTTCGAGATACCCTCTGCAACGTTTGGATCTACTTCAACTCTGCAATTATAGATCTATCATTGGGATAATCTATCCCATTTCGATTCGGATGGAATAGGATGAATAGATTCCGACTAGTGCCGAATTATCAGTCCCACCGTCAAATCTTGACTTCTGAGTTCTCGATCCTACTTTTTTATATGTACAGAGTATCGGGATTCAATTGGAACGGACAGAGAGGGACAATATGAGCAAAGAAGAGGGAGAGAACAGATTGATCCATCTATCTATTTTTATCGGGGTGTCTCCGTATGTAGATATACATCTAGATAGAATAGATTTAGATAGATGGATATGGAGACATGGATATTGACATCTTGCCAGGAACCAGATTTGAACTGGTGGCACGAGGATTTTCAGTCCTCTGCTCTACCAACTGAGCTATCCCGGCTCTTCCCTGTGGATCATCCTGGTACAGGGTTTTAACTTGTGTCAACTAAAAAGAAGTAAAAAGGTATTTTTACTAGTTTTTAGAATGATCTTTATTATTTTCGATCTGGAAGTCACTAATATGATAAAAATGGACTGCAATTTAATAATTTAAAAATGATCTAATCTATTCTATGTAGATCATATATCACAAAATAAATTGATCATATGATCAACTTATTAACAGATCAACTCAACTTGTCATAAGATGGATGAAAAGATTCATGTTCTAATTTCTTCTCTTCATTAAAAAAAAAAAATAGCGAGGTAAAAGAATCGAGAAATTAGAATGGATTCGAACCAATGGAATTGGAGAAGATAGATCAATCCGTTCGGGAACGAACCTGGGTGGGGATAGAGGGACTTGAACCCTCACGGTCTATAAAGCCAACGGATTTTCCTCCTACTGCAATTTGCATTGTTGTTTACATTGACATGTAGAATTGGACTCTATCTTTATCCTCGTCCAACCATTTATTCCAAAAAAGAATTAAATTCTCCATCTATAGTAGATAAGTTCATAATTGGATTACTTAATGTCAAATCAGTACTTCAACTTGAATCTGGCATCTATCTTATGAATAAAATGCTTGGAACGATTCAAGTTCTGATCGCCAGTTTTGTCTGATGTTATATAACATCTCTCTCCATTTTTGAGGTGTAAATAGATCGTTCTATAACTACAGTATTGGACCAAATGAGATTCATTCGTTAGAATAGCTTCCATTGAGTCTCTGCACCTATCCCCTTCCTATCTTAGGAGAAGAAACATTGTCTTCATGAACCGGATTTGGCTCAGGATTACCCATTCAAAATATCCCAGGGTTCCCTGGATTTGGAAGCTATCACTTGGTAGGTTTCCATACCAAGGCTCAATTCGATCAAGTCCGTAGCGTCTACCAATTCCGCCATATCCCCTTCTCGAAGAACAAGATCATACCTTGATCTAATCCTATTATGTAATATCCATCAGCATTATTCATTGGATATTTGTTCAATATTGGGTGGGAGAAATATCCTCCCCTACTCCCCTTCTCTCCCCTTCTCTCCCCTTCTCTACCCATCTCTCCCCTTCTCTATCTCTACCCCAATCGAATATGACTGGAATCATTATATTATTTATCCATTTGAAATGCAATGTTATTATCCTCCCCTAGTCGATTTGGAAGAGTGAGTAAAACGATCGATATCAATTGACCCTTACTTCTCCTTTCTTTCCCTTGAAAGAATCTACATTCAGACAATGTTCCGTTGTAATCGTAATCTGGATTGCGTCATTGAATCTGATTCGCGCTATAATCGTTAGGATTCCAAAGGAATCTATGGATCTCACCCCAATGAAATGGGAAATGATATTCCATCGAGCCTGCTTAGCTCAGAGGTTAGAGCATCGCACTTGTAATGCGATGGTCATCGGTTCGATCCCGATAGCTGGCTCTTTTCCGTTCCTCTCATTTCCATAATCCACAAAGTTTTGTTAGGATCAAGATGGAATGGAGAATACTCTTACGATCGTTCGTCGGGTCCGTCATGCCATGATCATTTACTCCCAACTAGGAACGGGATGAATTAAATGATTGGAGCTATTAGGATCAATAACAAATTGGAGAAAGATCTTCGTTTTCCATATAAAAGAATTCCAGTAGTACTCATACGGGTTATACTATTCTTTCTTCTTTCTAGCACTATTTGTTAATTGAATAAGGAGTTTCTATGTCCCGTTATCGGGGACCTCGTTTAAAAATAATACGTCGTCTGAAAACTTTACCAGGTCTCACTAGTAAAAGACCCAAAAACAGAAAGGATTCTATGAACCGGTCTTCTTCCAGGAAAATATCTCAATATCGTATCCGGCTAGAAGAAAAACAGAAATTGCGTTTTCATTACGGACTAACGGAGCGACAATTGCTGAAATATGTTCGTATTGCTAGAAGAGCCAAAGGCTCAACGGGTCAGGTCCTATTGCAATTACTTGAAATGCGTTTGGATAATATTCTTTTTCGATTGGGTATGGCTCCCACTATTCCCGGAGCTAGACAATTAGTGAATCATGGACATATCCGGGTCAATGACCATATGGTAGATATACCAAGTTACCCTTGCAAACCTCAAGATGTGATTACTATAAGAGATCAACAAAGATTGAGAGCTATCATTAAGAAGAATATAGATCTGTTCCAGAGGGATAAATTGCCAAATCATTTGACTTTTCATTCCTTACAATATAAAGGATTCATCAATCAAATAATAGATAGTAAATGGATCAATTTGAAGATTAATGAATTGCTGGTCGTAGAGTATTATTCCCGTCAAGCTTGAATCGAGAATGAAATGAAAGAGAGGGGTGGGTTGGTTGCTGGGCATCTGGAAATTATGTTCTTCTCCCTTCTTTTTCCCTTCCCCGAAGGAGACATTTTATAATCCTTCCGTACGTTACTTGTTATCTGCGATACTTTTTTTTTATTGCTTCTTAGAATAGTCTTGACTTTTCCCATACCACGAACCAATGTTCGTTCTATTTTCTCTATTACAAATAGAGGTAGATTGATCCTGGAATTAGGAAATAGTCCTATTGGGATTCAATAGATTGGAAAAACAATGGATGAGAAGAAAATAGATAGTAGGGCGAAGATACGGAAAGAGAGGGATTCGAACCCTCGGTAAGCAGAAGCCTACATAGCAGTTCCAATGCTACGCCTTGAACCGCTCGGCCATCTTTCCTATGAGATCTCTTGGTTCTAATTAAGAAAATGAGTCAATAGCAACTTCCTTACGAAACGAATTATTTTTGTTCGGGTACGAACAGTTCAATCTTTCGGAAATAAATAGATAATAAATAAGGTAATGATTCAATCCCCCCCCCGGAAAGACGAAAGGACTTTTTTTCCAACTTCCTCTTATTTTAGGAAATCCTCAATCATCCCGGTTAATCTGACGTATTCGGATTGCCTAATCAATAATTTAAGACAGATTAACTGATCCATTCCATATTATGATCATATATAGATCTGTAGTGATCATCTTATCAATTGTATAAGAACTAATTCTTTGGCAATGATCCTGTGTCATGATGACTATATTTTCCCAATATTCTTTTATCTATATGGATAAAGCACCCAATTGCTGGGTAGGCATTTCATCCTCATTATGCAATGCTCGATCGTTTAACTCTTTCTTTGTTCGGATCATAATCGAACTGGACTTCCTGAGTTTACCCAATCTATTATTCTTTCAATACGAGCCTTTTTCCATTATTATTCATATTACTAATTAACAATTATTCAATTTATTCCCTATCTATTCCCATTTTAAAGAATAGATTGGAATAGATTGGAATAGATTGGAATAGATTGGAATAGATTGGAATAGATTGGAATAGATAGAATGAGAACATATTTACGATTGTAAGGAAATCCATTTTATGGTATTGTGCACCAGAAAAAAATTTCGTTCATGGAATCATTTGCGTAAGGGAATGAAGGAAATTATCAAATCTGTAATTGACTATGCCTAGATCTCAGAGAAATGACAATTTTATTGATAAGACCTTCACAATTGTAGCAGATATCTTATTGCGAATAATCCCGATGGCTCCGGGGGAGAAAGAAGCATTTACCTATTACAGAGATGGTGTGATTTGATATTTTTTCCGTTCTTCTTTTTTGGGGAAAGAAAAGGTAAGGTATTCGGGAATAAAAATTGGGTAAAATAAAACTTACGCTCAGTGAAGGTGAGTTCTGGAGATAGAACAATTCCTTCTGTCGTGTATCCCCGGTCAATGCACCTTTAGATGCTTTCATCTCCTGAGGATTTTAGTACCGAGCGAAAGGTTACACCTATGCAATAGGCCTTGCTTGTATAGTTGAACCTATTTGATAGGCGCGCATGAGGGGAGAAAGCACTACCTACGTATGGAAATCGACAACACAAAAGCTTCGTTATAGCCCATATGCATTACCCTTTTCTGAAGGGTAGTGAGAATGGTTGGGACAACAAACATCCATCTCGTTTGTACTTCGGATACCCTTATAATGGAACCATCGGAGATTGTTGAAGTGATTAATCCCCGGAGAATACAGGGCGTTAAGAACAAAGAAATTGTTAGAGGTTCCATTCCTAGTAGTAAGATCCTTGGTATTTGGAAAAGAATCTTTGCAAGAAGGATGGCTAGAGATTTATTGGAAATACACTAGCCCCTGTTAATTCATAATATTGGGTCAGAATCTTTTTTTTTTTTTATTCCACGGATTACTCCCCATATTACCTACTGTAAAGAAAGGAGGAGCCGTATGAGGTGTGAATCTCATGTACGGTTTTGAAGCGGAGATCATTTCAATGGAATGAACGACCGTAACGAATGTCAGCTCAATCGGAAGGGGAATATGCGGAAGCTTTACAAAATTATTATGAAGCTATGCGACTGGAAACTGATCCTTATGATCGAAGTTATATACTATATAATATAGGCCTTGTGCATACAAGTAATGGGGAACATACGAAGGCTTTGGAATATTATTTCCAAGCATTAGAACGGAACCCATCCTTACCACAAGCTCTTAATAATACGGCCTTGATCTGTCATTACGTGCGACTATCTGTACCATAGAATAACTTAGTTAATAACTACTACGAGTAAGGACAAAAGAAAAGGCTTTCTACATATGCACCGTCCCAAGTAACGGTTTTTATCAGCTGTAGCGAAAAAAAGCATCTCTCATAGGAGCCCGAATATGAATAGATAGAGCCTAAATATTCCATGGATAATAAATTCAATTGATGATGGAAGCACCATAAAGATCAATTATTGAAAGAAGGTTCGGGCTGATACGATCAAATCTGCTCATTGACAAGAATCAGGAATCAACTTATGTAATAGAGTTGATCTACTAAGCTATTGAGCAGCGGTGTAGCATCAGATCCTAAAGATGTGAAGTAGAAGTACTCCAGCCAGAGAGTACTCTCCAAAAATTCTATACGGAACTGAGATAGTTACCTTGCAAAAAGACTTTGATTTGGACAATCAATCTGAAGTATAGAAAGAGATATACTTCATCTTTTTGAGGGTAGGAGAAAAGATAGAACCTGATCATTGAATTGATTGGAAGTGAAATCAGAAACTCATGTCATTGACTTTTTTTGGTCCTTTGGTTAATATGAACTCCCAATGAATCATCTCCAATTCTTTGGAAATTTTGGTAGAGGACTAAAGAATAGTGGATTGAGCCGTATGAGGTAGGAAACTCTCAAGTACGGTTCTGAGGGAAGAAAACTTTTCCAAGTTTACCTATCCCGACCGAGGAGAACAGGCCATTCGACAGGGAGATCCTGAAACTGCGGAGGCTTGGTTCGATCAAGCTGCTGAGTATTGGGAACAAGCTATAGCACTTGCTCCGGGCAATTACATCGAAGCACAAAATTGGTTAAAGATTACAGGACGCTTTGGAGAATGAGAGTTTCTATTATTAGGAAATCATTTTCATTATTGAATATCTGACTCGAAATCAATGGGATTTTTCCAGAATATTTCCAAAAATTAGATTCTATTTTGTTGACATCTTATAGGAATATCTTTACAATATAAAAAGAATACCTTTTATGATTCTGGATTGTTGATGGATCTTCTTAATAGGGGTAAAATCCATCCGGAGATGTTTTTCATTAATGATCCATGAATAACTATTTATAATGGATGGCCTTTTATATGGGACATACGGAGGAGTATCAATAGATGGATAAATAAATGTATATATATCCATATACAGATATATTTATTTATCCATCTAGAAACGGTGTAATAATCACCGTTGCTTTTAAAATGACAAAAAAAGGCTTTTTTTCATGAAAAAAGCCCATTGTCCATTGAGCACCTAAAAAATATGTTATAATAAAATTGAACACTTGCCTCAGATTGACTCCCGTATCATAGTCGCTCTAGTCATAAACTAGAAAATAAAGGGAGAAACGAGTTGAGATATATCTCTCGTAAGTTCACTAATTGCTATTGGCAGGTTTCTTATTATTTAAGTAACGTCCGAAAAGAGGAGGATTCAATGACCATTCGTTCACCGGAAACAGAAGTAAAGAAAGTAAAGGTCGTAGTGGATAGAGATACTGTAAAAACATCTTTTGAAAAATGGGCCAAACCTGGTCATTTCTCAAGGACGTTAGCTAAAGGCCCTGATACTACCACTTGGATCTGGAACTTACATGCTGATGCTCACGATTTTGATAGCCATACTAATAATTTGGAAGATATTTCTCGCAAAATCTTTAGCGCTCATTTTGGTCAACTAGCCATCATCTTTATTTGGCTAAGTGGGATGTACTATCACGGCGCTCGTTTCTCCAATTATGAAGCATGGCTGGCTGATCCCACTCACATCAAACCCAGTGCCCAAGTAGTTTGGCCAATAGTAGGCCAAGAAATATTGAATGGGGATGTAGGTGGAGGTTTTCGAGGGATACAAATAACCTCTGGGTTCTTCCAGCTTTGGCGAGCATCTGGAATAACCAGTGAATTACAACTTTACTGCACTGCAATTGGTGCATTGATCTTTGCAGCGTTAATGCTTTTTGCTGGTTGGTTTCATTATCACAAAGCTGCCCCAAAATTGGTTTGGTTCCAGGAAGTACAATCCATGTTGAACCATCATTTAGCAGGGTTACTAGGACTTGGATCTCTATCTTGGGCAGGACACCAAATACACGTCTCTCTACCCATTAACCAACTTCTAGACGCTGGAGTGGATCCTAAAGAGATACCACTTCCTCATGAATTTATTTTCAATCGCGATCTTTTGGCTGAACTTTATCCCAGTTTTGCTAAGGGATTGACCCCATTTTTCACCCTGAATTGGTCGGAATATTCAGACTTTTTGACTTTTCGTGGAGGATTAAATCCAGTAACGGGGGGTCTGTGGTTGACCGATACTGCGCATCATCATTTGGCTATTGCAGTTCTTTTCCTGATAGCCGGTCATATGTATAAGACCAATTGGCGCATTGGCCATAACATCAAGGACCTTTTAGAAGTTCATAAAGGTCCATTTACGGGGGAGGGCCATAAAGGTCTTTACGAGATCTTAACTACCTCGTGGCATGCTCAGCTAGCTATTAACCTAGCTATGTTAGGATCTTTAACTATTGTTGTAGCTCACCACATGTATGCGATGCCTCCTTATCCATACCTAGCTATTGATTATGGTACCCAACTCTCTCTGTTCACACATCATATGTGGATTGGTGGGTTTATCATAGTTGGCGCTGCTGCACATGCAGCGATTTTTATGGTAAGAGACTATGATCCAACTACTCAATACAACAATTTATTAGATCGCGTTCTTAGACATCGTGATGCAATTGTATCACACCTCAACTGGGTATGTATATTCTTAGGTTTCCATAGTTTTGGTCTGTATATTCATAATGATACTATGAGCGCTCTAGGACGTCCTCAAGATATGTTCTCAGATACTGCTATACAATTACAACCTATCTTTGCGCAATGGATACAAAACACTCATGCTTTAGCACCTGGTTCAACAGCTCCTGGTGCAACAGCGAGTACCAGCTTAACCTGGGGAGGTGGTGGTTTGGTGACAGTAGGTTCCAAAGTGGCTTTGTTACCAATTCCATTAGGAACCGCGGATTTTTTGGTACATCACATTCATGCATTTACTATCCATGTGACTGTTTTAATCCTACTTAAAGGTGTTCTATTTGCCCGTAGCTCCCGTTTAATACCTGATAAAGCGAATCTGGGTTTTCGCTTTCCTTGTGATGGACCTGGTAGAGGAGGAACATGTCAAGTATCTGCCTGGGATCATGTCTTCCTTGGTTTATTCTGGATGTACAATGCAATTTCGGTAGTAATATTCCATTTCAGCTGGAAAATGCAGTCCGATGTTTGGGGTAATATAAGTGATCAGGGAGTGGTAACTCATATTACGGGAGGAAACTTTGCACAAAGTTCCATTACGATTAACGGGTGGCTCCGTGACTTTCTATGGGCACAAGCCTCTCAAGTGATCCAATCTTATGGTTCTTCATTATCTGCATATGGTCTTTTATTTTTAGGTGCTCATTTTGTTTGGGCCTTCAGTTTAATGTTCTTATTCAGCGGCCGTGGGTATTGGCAAGAACTCATTGAATCTATTGTTTGGGCCCATAACAAATTGAAGGTTGCTCCTGCTATCCAGCCCAGAGCCTTGAGTATTATACAGGGACGTGCTGTAGGAGTAGCTCATTACCTTCTGGGTGGAATCGTCACAACATGGGCGTTCTTCCTGGCAAGAATTATTGCAGTAGGATAAAGGCTAGGAGGATTTTAAAAGTATATGGCATCAAGATTTCCAAAGTTCAGCCAAGGCTTGGCTCAGGACCCAACTACTCGTCGTATTTGGTTCGGTATTGCGACCGCACATGACTTTGAGAGTCATGATGATATTACGGAAGAACGCCTTTATCATAAAATTTTTGCTTCCCATTTTGGTCAGTTGGCAATAATCTTTCTGTGGACCTCTGGTAATTTGTTCCATGTGGCTTGGCAAGGCAATTTTGAAGCATGGGTACGCGATCCCTTACATGTAAGACCCATTGCTCATGCAATTTGGGATCCTCATTTTGGTCAACCAGCTATAGAAGCCTTTACCCGAGGAGGTGCTCCCGGTCCGGTCAATATTGCTTATTCCGGTGTTTATCAGTGGTGGTATACAATTGGCTTACGCACTAACGAAGATCTTTATGCTGGAGCTCTTTTCTTGCTATTTCTTTCTGTCATCTTTTTAATAGCGGGTAGGTTACATCTACAACCTAAATGGAGACCAAGTGTTTCATGGTTCAAAAATGCCGAATCCCGTCTCAATCATCATTTGTCAGGACTCTTCGGAGTCAGTTCTCTAGCTTGGACAGGGCATTTAGTTCATGTCGCTATTCCTGAATCAAGGGGAGTGCACGTCAGATGGGATAATTTTTTGGATGTATTACCACATCCCGAAGGTTTAGAACCGCTTTTCACAGGTCAGTGGAATCTTTATGCTCAAAATCCTGATTCTAGTAGTCACTTATTCGGTACCTCCCAAGGGGCGGGAACTGCTATTCTAACTCTTCTCGGAGGATTCCATCCACAAACTCAAAGTTTATGGCTGACTGATATGGCTCATCATCATTTAGCTATTGCATTTGTTTTTTCAATTGCTGGTCATATGTATAGAACCAACTTTGGGATTGGTCACAGTATGGAAGATATTTTGGAGGCACATGTTCCTCCAGGAGGCCTATTAGGACGCGGACATAAGGGTCTTTATAACACAATCAATAATTCTCTTCATTTTCAATTGGGTCTTGCTTTAGCTTCTTTGGGGGTTATAACTTCCTTGGTAGCTCAACACATGTATTCTTTACCCGCTTATGCATTCATAGCACAAGACTTCACCACCCAAGCTGCATTATATACTCATCATCAATACATTGCCGGGTTCATTATGACAGGAGCCTTTGCTCATGGAGCTATATTCCTCATTAGGGATTATAATCCGGAACAGAATAAGGATAATGTATTGGCGAGAATGTTGGAGCATAAAGAAGCTATAATATCTCATCTTAGTTGGGTTAGTTTATTACTAGGTTTCCATACCTTGGGACTTTATGTCCATAATGATGTTATGCTTGCTTTCGGTACTCCAGAAAAACAAATCTTGATCGAGCCCATATTTGCTCAGTGGATACAATCTGCTCATGGTAAGACGTTATATGGTTTCGATATACTCCTATCTTCAACAAGTGGTCCAGCATTCGAGGCAGGTAAGAGCATATGGTTACCCGGTTGGTTAAATGCTATTAATGATAATAATAATTCATTGTTCTCAACAATTGGTCCTGGAGACTTTTTGGTTCATCATGCTATTGCTCTAGGTTTGCATACAACTACATTGATCCTAGTTAAAGGTGCTTTGGATGCGCGTGGTTCCAGGTTAATGCCAGATAAAAAAGATTTTGGTTATAGTTTTCCTTGCGATGGTCCGGGACGGGGCGGTACTTGCGATATCTCGGCCTGGGATGCTTTTTATTTAGCAGTTTTCTGGATGTTGAATACTATTGGATGGGTTACTTTCTATTGGCATTGGAAGCATATAACATTATGGCAGGGTAATGTAGCACAATTTAATGAGTCTTCCACTTATTTAATGGGATGGTCAAGAGATTATCTATGGTTAAATTCTTCACAACTTATTAACGGATACAATCCTTTTGGTATGAACAGTTTATCTGTTTGGGCGTGGATGTTCTTATTCGGGCATCTTGTTTGGGCTACTGGATTTATGTTCCTTATTTCCTGGCGTGGATATTGGCAGGAACTGATCGAAACTCTTGCATGGGCCCATGAACGCACGCCTTTAGCTAATTTAGTTCGATGGAGAGACAAGCCAGTAGCCCTTTCCATTGTTCAAGCACGATTAGTTGGATTAGCTCACTTTTCCGTAGGTTATATATTCACTTATGCAGCTTTTTTAATTGCCTCTACATCAGGTAAATTTGGTTAATTCTTCTTCATCAATTTCTCTGTGGGGTATTGTCATTGTATCAATGACAATACCCCACAGAGAAAAAGTAATCAATATAATATTACTCCATCTAAAATCTGATCTATATTTTTATTCCTGGTAGGTAATAGTACCGACTGAACTATTATGGCGAGAAAGAGTCTCATTCAGAGAGAGAAGAAGAGACAAGCACTGGAACGGAAATATCATTTAATTCGTCAATCTTTGGAGGAAAAAAGCAAAGTGTCATCATTGGATGACAAATGGGAAATTCATAGAAAATTGCAATCTTCACCACGTAATAGTGCACCTACACGTCTCCATCGACGTTGTTCTTCGACTGGAAGACCTAGAGCCAACTATCGAGACTTTGGATTGTCCGGACACATACTCCGTGAGATGGCCCACGCATGTTTATTGCCCGGGATAACAAAATCGAGTTGGTAGGAAAAGAAAAAAAGTAATTGAAGTTTATTGTGATAATGGGATATAGTACCCCTATCCCTATATAGGGATATAGGTACTATATCCCATTATTGTTTTGTTTACCCATTCTGATTATGATATAAATCAATGGTGCGGAGTAGAGTAGTCTGGTAGCTCGCAAGGCTCATAACCTTGAGGTCACGGGTTCAAATCCTGTCTCCGCCAGACCAGAACATACGAAGTATTTTGGTCCGGAAAGGATTGCTCTCTCACTTATAATTCAATTTATAATTGAATTATAAGTGAGGAAAAGAAACGATCAATACATGAACTATTCTTTTTCATATTCTATGTGAAGGGCGGGTAGCGGGGATCGAACCCGCATCTTCTCCTTGGCAAAGAGAAATTTTACCATTCAACCATACCCGCATTTCAATTATATGAATATATATATATTCATATAATTGAAATGGAAAATACATATATGTTCAATCCCATTCGTAAGTAGATACCATTTTTGAATGGTCCAATTATTAATTAAATTACGGATATGGAAAACCCCTCCTCCTTGGGCCTGAAGTAAAAGGCCCTTCAGAAAAGCTATAAAGCCCTCCGGGAGGAGGGGGAGGGAGTGTGAACCTAAAACATCTAGAACATATCTAAGATATGAAAGAATTAAGGATACCTACAAAAAGGACTGATCCGATCCATAATGATACACCCGAAAATACAACATTTTTGCTACTTGACCAACCATCGGGAGAGGCAAGTGCAACAGGTACACCAATCACTAGTAAAAATGAAATAGCAATTAATGCAAACACAGCCGATTGGAAAGCAATAGTCATGGTTGTGATCTTACAAGCTCCCAACAGATTGAATAGACTATACCATCCGATCCCCAATTTTCAATTCTGATCAAATGCACTATGGAAAGGAAAGGATTTGACCAGAAATTGATCGAGCTTTCAAACTTTTTCAATTTGATATTTGAGTGTGAGAGGAGAGGGAAATTCGTTTCTTTTTTTTTCCATTCCAGATGATGAAAAATCATCATATATATGTCACAGGTATAGTTGGTATCGACCCGACTTTATGCTTATAGTTAGGGATTATCCGAAGGGGTAGAATAGAAGTTGTCCCCGGGAGAGATGGCCGAGTGGTTAATGGCTCCGGTCTTGAAAACCGGTATAGATAAAAAAACTATCGAGGGTTCGAATCCCTCTCTCTCCTTTTGTTTTTCAACAATTGCATTTACCGATCCAATAAAAAAAAAGAGAATAGCTCGGCTGTATATAGCCGAGCTACAAGGATCCAGTTGGAAAAAGAGTATTTGAAAAGACTCCTATCCCGCCGATATGGGAGATAGATGTAATGAAATTGAATCGATTTTTCTTCCATCTGGTTTGATCTATTGTTTCAGTTAAGAGGAGTCATGGAAAGGACAGGTTCGAAATCACGATCAATCCCTTTCTCAAATCCTGCTGCAGCTGCACGAGCCCTTCCCGCATGCCACAAATGACCTACGAATAAGAAAAATCCTAGAACGAAATGGGAGGTGGATAACCAACTTCGGGGAGAGACATAATTCACCGCATTGATTTCGGTAGCTACACCACCCACAGAATTTAAAGAACCTAAAGGAGCATGAGTCATATATTCTGCTGAACGTCGTTCCTGCCAAGGCTGTATGTCTTTTCTCAACTTGCTCAGATCCAAACCATTAGGGCCCCTTAGGGGTTCCAACCAAGGAGCACGGAGATCCCAAAAACGCATCGTTTCCCCTCCAAAGATAATTTCTCCAGTCGGAGAACGCATAAGGTATTTACCTAAACCAGTAGGTCCTTGGGCAGACCCCACACTAGCTCCAAGACGTTGGTCTCTAACTAAAAAAGTAAACGCTTGAGCTTGAGAGGCTTCTGGGCCGGTGGGCCCATAAAATTCACTGGGATAAACGGTATTGTTGAACCAAACAAAACAACAAGCAATAAAACCAAAGAGGGATAGAGCCGCTAAACTATAGGACAAATAAGCTTCTCCGGACCATACCAATGCACGGCGAGCCCATGCAAAAGGTTTGGTTAAGATATGCCAGATACCACCGAAGATACAAATGGAACCTAACCATACATGTCCTCCAATTACATCTTCTAGATTGTCCACGCTAACGATCCATCCTTCTCCTCCGAAAGGAGATTTCAGTAAATAACCAAATATAGCACTTGGATTAAGTGTCGGGTTCGTAATTTTTCTTACATCTCCACCGCCGGGAGCCCAAGTATCATATACACCTCCAAAATACAAAGCTTTTAGCACTGGAAGAAAAGCACCAACACCTAGCAAGATTAGGTGAATACCCAAAATTGTGGTCATTTTGTTTCTATCTTTCCATACATAGCCAAAGAATGGAAAAGATTCTTCTAAAGTTTCGGGTCCTATGAGTGCATGATAAATACCACCAAAACCTAAAACCGCAGAAGAAATTAAGTGAAGTACCCCAGATACAAAATATGGAAAAGTGTCCACGATTTCCCCACCAGGACCGACTCCCCATCCTAGAGTAGCTAGATGGGGAAGCAGAATCAATCCTTGTTCATACATAGGTTTTTCCGGTACGAAATGAGCCACTTCGAATAGGTTCATTGCTCCGGCCCAGAATACAATTAATCCGGCATGAGCCACGTGAGCCCCAAGCAATTTACCCGACAAATTGATAAGTCGGGCATTACCGGCCCACCAAGCGAAACCAGTGGTTTCTTGATCACGACCAGCTAAAGCTATAGTTCCATTAAAGAGCGTTTCCACGGGGTAGGACCTCCTCAGGGAATATAAGGTTTTCATGAGGCTGATCTTGAGCCGCCATCCAAGCACGAATACCTTCGTTCAGGAGAATATTTTTTGTGTAGAAAGTCTCAGATTCAGGATCTTCTGCTGCACGGATCTCCTGGGAAACAAAATCATAGGCACGTAAGTTTAGAGCTAGA